CAGAATAATGATACCATAGGAAAAAACAAAAAAGAAGGGCATTTTTTTTCGCCTAGATACTTAAATGTAGTAGCAGGGGTTGTTACTGCACAACCCCAATTGTGCATCGTGCGGAAATAGTTATATCTCCTCCGGAATAGACGAGTGATCATTTTCCTAGCAAGTGATTCTGGGTGCGAAAAGACAAATACAAGCTAGATAGGAGAATGTCAGGATCAATTCCCGAAAAAGATATAATTATTTCATTATAAGTTGCAGAAACAGACTAGTTGGGACAATAGAACCGGCTTTTAATACACAAATCATTTGAAAAGCAATTTCGTGTCACAACTTGAAATGAGTCTAAAATAAGGTATTCTGTGTGATCCCGATAATGGGATCTATTAATATACCCGATAGGATTGATGCTAGTGCACGAATAATCATAGCTATTTCGATAGAACTCTTCGAAATTGAAGTTGATGAAGAAACTAATGAATTTTGTATATAAATTGTGGATGTGCCGCTCCTCTCATTCTTCCCAGTGAACATTAATTTAATTATTTTTAGATAATAATATATAGAAATGACACTTGTGACGAGCGCTATCGGAACTGATGGGTACGAACCAGCTTTCCATCCATGCCAAAAGAGATAGAGTTTACCAAAAAAACCGGATGGTGGAGGGATACCCCCTAGGGATGGTGAACGTAGAACTGGAGAGAATGTTAGAACAGGATCCTTCATGTATAATCCCGCTGTCATGTTTGTAGATATCACGTTATAATAATGCAAACATATTTGATTAGCATCCATGGCTGAACGGTTAAAGCACCCAACTCATAATTGGCGAATTCACAGGTTCAACTCCTGTTGGATGCAAACGAGAAACAGACAAGGCAGAAGGAAACACGTCTGAATAACTAGGTACTATAAATAAAAAAACTTGAATTGAACCCTCTTACGGTAACAAATGAATTAATAAACTATACAGGAACTATAATAAAAAGGAAAAATTATTTATTTTCTAAGGGTGGTATGGAGAAACACAAGTTGCCACTTGTTTGAAGAGATGAGAAGGAAAGGGCAAAAAAGATATTATGGACAAATCAAAAAATCAGGTGCTTACTGAAAAATCTATTCGTCTGTTGCAGCAAAACCAATATACTTTTGACGTAAACCCAGAATTGACTAAGAGTGAAATGAAAGATTGGATTGAAAAATTTTTCAAGGTTAAAGTGAAGGGTATGAATAGTCGTTGACTACCGGGTCGAAGAGGAAGACGGAGAGGTAATAAACTGGGATTTTCGGGTTCCGTACGCCGCAAAAGAATGATTGTTACACTTCGTAATAATGACGTTATCCCACTTTTTTTAAACTAATTTTTTTCTTAACCATCTATTAAACTAGACCGACATTTCATAAGGAGAGGAAAAAGAAGTATGGCTATATGACTATATAAGGCCTATACCCCCGGCACACGCAACCGAGCCATTTTACGTTTCGGAGAGGCAACGAGGTACGAACCCGAGAAGCAGTTAACCTATCGTAAGATCTCTAAAAACGGACGTAATAATAGGGGGATTATTACTAGTAGACACAGAGGGGGCGGTCACAAGCGGTTATACCGTAAAATTGACTTTCGACGGGACAAGATAGACATTGTTGGTAGAGTAGCAAGTATTGAATATGATCCCAACCGCAACGCATATATCTGTTTAATCAATTACATAGATGGCGATAAAAGATATATTTTGCACCCTTGGGGAATAGGGGTTGGAGATGTTGTAACATCTAGCCCTGAAGCATCTGTTTCAAATGGAAATGCCCTACCTCTGAGTGCGATTTGATTATTCGATTCACGTATTCGGAAAGTAATCGATTGGGCTAGAGACTGAGCCTATGAACCTAGCACTAATTCAAGATTGTTGAATCTTTTGGAATAAACCTCGTTGGGGCGACTAAGGAGGAACAGTAGCGGGTGATAAAGTCTAATAGCATTTAAATACCTATTAACTTGCAAGGGTAGGATAATACGGAGATAGATAAATAATCTTGAGCTTGAAAAAACGAGCAGAGGGGCAATCTTTGTTCATATTCAATGTGGACGAGGTACGGGTAACTCACAACATTCGATGTGACGGTCAGAGGCAGTATCGAAGCTATAGAGTGAAATAAAAGTAAGAATACTTTTGCCGCATGAAAATCTGTTTGAATTGATGCGAAAGGGAGATATTTCCTAAGTTATCCATAACATTGAATAATGTTAACGTGAATCATTAAAGTCATCAATTCTGTTGCTGAATTATTGAAGGGAAGCCAGGTGCAGGCGAGAAAGCCGAGGATATAGATATGGGCCTGGAATCTTTTTTCTCTATTTTCAAAAACATCGATTCCATTTGGTACTATCGAGACCTAACGTGAGCGCTCAGCAACAGCGAAAAGTCTCGTTTTTTATATCCGGAAAGCTGTATGCCCTGAAAGAGGCTTGTACAGTTTGGGAAGAGATCTCTCCCAATCATTTTCTAGTCATTATGGGGTAGTAAGAAGGGGAGGTGGATCTACTTCAACCAAGATACCCTTGGGTACCACTATACATAATGTAGAAGTGAGACCTGGGAAAGGTGGACAATTAGTTAGAGCAGCTGGTGCAGTAGCAAAAATAGTTGCAAAAGAGGGTCAATCGGCTACACTGAGACTACCTTCCGGTGAAATTCGATTAATATCTCAAAATTGTTTAGCAAGTGTGGGGCGAGTTGGAAACGTCGATACTAACAATGAAGGCTTGGGGAAAGCTGGATCTAAGCGCTGGTTAGGGAAACGTCCTAAAGTAAGAGGTGCGGCTACGAACCCTGCGGATCATCCTCACGGAGGGGGAGAAGGCAGGACATCGATTGGCAGGAAGAAGCCATCAACTCCTTGGGGATGTATTGCGCTTGGAAAAAGAAGTCGGAAAAATAAAAAATATAGTAATCCACTTATACTTCGTCGACGCAAGAATTATTGATAAATAGGTATATTTAAGTAGGAGGGTAATTAGCCACGGCATGTTCATCAAAGAAAGGTCCTTTTGTAGCCAATCATTTAATACGAGAAATTGAAAATCTCAATGTACGGAGAGAAAAAAAGTTAGTAATAACCCGGTCTCGCGCCTCTGCAATAGTCCCTAGCATGATTGGTCATACTATTGCTGTTCACAACGGACGAGAGCACCTACCCATTTATGTAACTGATCGTATGGTGGGTCACAAACTAGGAGAATTTGTACCCACTAGGAATTTCCGGGGACACGCCAAAAGTGATAAAGGGTCTCGTCGATGATTAGGAAATTATATTTCATGAAAAACAAAGAGAAATCAGAAGTAGGAGCGCAAGCTTTGGCAAAAAATATCCGTATGTCAGCCACTAAAGTGCGGCGGATTATCGATCGAATCCAGGGTTGTTCATACGAAGAAGCACCTGTATCACCTGAATTTATGCCTCATAAAGCATGTTACCCTGTATCAAAATTAGTTCTTTCCGCAGCTGCAAATGCTAGTACTAATCTTGGATTAAGTAAATCCAATTTGTTCATTAGTGAGGCCTGAGTGGACAATTCCACTTATTTAAAAAGATTTCGTCCTCGAGCTCAAGGCCGCGGTTATCCAATAAGGAAACCCACTTGTCAAATAACAATTAAGTTAAATTCGAGGTTGACTAGAGAGAGAAATAAAGGGTAGATAAGTTGATAAGTATTGAGGAATAGAGACATATCCAATAAAAACTAATCTAATATTGAATCGAGGACAATTATATATGGGGCGAAAGATTCATCCACTCGGTTTTCGACTCGGTGTAAATTAGAAGCATTATTCTTACCGGTTCGCCCAGATGAAAGATTATCCAAAATTTGTGGAGGAAGATAGAAAAATACGCACCTCCATTGAAAGGTATGTGGAAAAACACGTGAAGGATTCTTCTAATTATGGCGGGATTGGGCATATAGAGATTCAGCGAAAAACGGATCCCATTCGGATTGAGATACATACAGGCTTTCCCGATCTACTCGTTGAGGAGCATAGTCTAGGGATTGATCAAATGAAAAGCGATATCGAACATATGTTAGGTCTCGGGAATAGAAAGCTTCGAATAACTCTTAACAATGTTACTCAACCATACGGGGAACCAAAAATCCTAGCAGAACATGTTGCTTCACAGTTAAAAAATAGGGTTGCTTTTCGAAGGACTATGAAGAGAGCTATCGAACTAGTTGGAAGAACCAGTAATAGGGGTATTAAGATCCAAATAGCCGGACGCCTCAATGGTAGTGAAATGGCTCGAGTCGAGTGGGCCAGGGAGGGCAGAGTTCCTCTCCAGACTATTAGGGCCCGTATAAGTTATTGCTACCACCCGGCTCAAACGATTTATGGGGTTTTAGGCATAAAAATTTGGATATTCCGGGATACTGAATTATCCCTCTCCATAAGAAATGAAACTCTTTGATAAATCCTGGTGAAATCCACGACAGCTTCATTCTATTCCAATTCGAACAATCTACACTCATTTTTTCTTTCAAATAAAAAAAAATCTTTGCTATGCTTAGTGTGCGACCCGTTCAATCAAAAGCTCTTTACCCATAATGAAAACTGATTAATTGCTCGATAAATCTCCGGTGTCAAGTCCTGGAATGAGTGCCAGACACGGAGCATAATTGTATCGGCGCAAAGTTTCTATCCACGGGAGAATATTTTTTCTAGCGAAGCCGGAAGTGGTATCAATTTATGGATACTGTGAATGAAGAAAAAAAAAAGAGATATAATTTGATCTTCTTTCAAGATCGTATGGTTAACCATTCAACTCCCAAAAAGCAGTGTGATATAGCATAATTATCGAAACTATCCTAATTATCGTAGTCTTAAAATAGAGCTTCGAGTCAGCTGGCACTAACAAAAATGACTCAATGAAATTGAGACTGGGGGAGGCTCCGTTGCAAGGGGGGGGGACCCAAACGTTTGCTTTAAGAGACTAGACGAACGATGAGACCTCCGGATTGTATTGAGTCGATAAATGCCAATGATTCGGTGGATGGGGTGGCGACAGAAGCCCAAGCTTCGTTGAATCGAAGTGGAAAGTAGCTTTTTTTTCTTAGAAGAAAAAAAAAAAAAGAGATCGAGCTCATTTTCGCCCGTGGGTTCAATACCAAATAATATATGAACGCTTGAAACTGGATGGGATGGAAAGATTCAAGGAAGATAAAAACCAATCTTTTAATTAGAAGTTATTTCAGCTAGCAGTCGATAGGTCTACGATGCAGAGAGAAGCGGTATTGAATTTATGAGGAGCCGGTTGAGGGGAAACCTCCATGTCCGGTTTTGTATCAGAGATGGAAAGATTCTATTGCCATCGACTGTAACCCCAAACGAACTAAATTCCGTAAGCAACATAGAGGACGATTAAAAGGAATATCTAATCGCGGTAATACTGTTTCTTTTGGAAAATTTGCTCTCCAGGCTCTCGAACCTGCATGGGTTACGGCTAGACAAATAGAAGCGGGAAGGAGAGCAATAACGCGCTATGCTCGTCGGGGTGGAAAGTTATGGATACGCGTCTTCCCCGATAAACCAATCACTATGAGACCCGCTGAAACGCGTATGGGATCAGGTAAAGGATCTCCAGAATATTGGGTATCCGTAGTTAAACCAGGCCGAATAATTTACGAAGTAAGTGGAGTATCGGAAGATGTAGCTAGAGCTGCTATGGGGATGGCTGCTCACAAGATGCCTATACCTACCCGAATAGTGACCGCCCTGAAATCGTGATACTTGAAGAAGGAAAATTGAGTTTCCTATTCAACGTAGGGCGCGATACTACATAATTGAAAATTTTTCTATTTACGTCTCAGAGACACAGAAGTGCAAACACTCATAATGTCATTATTATTAATATCTGCTACGATGATAATAAACGTCTAAAAGAGTAATAATCAAACAACTTAGAAATAGTGACAATCGTAATGATAGTAATATTCATAATTATCATTACGATTGTTACTAGAGTAACCATAACCATTGGTATTATTTATTACTGTTCCGGCAACACCAATAATCTATCTATTCACCGACGCGTACATGAGTAGCGTGATGAAGCATATCTTCTTAATTCGGATATAGATACAAAACTAAACCTATAATCTTTCCTGATTAATAAATGATTCAAACTCAAAGTTATTCAGATGTAGCAGACAATAGCGGAGCCCGGAAACCAATGTGTATTCGAGTGCTAGGGACCGGTAACCGTAAATACGCAAATACGGGTGACACTATTATAGCTGTGATCAAGGAAGCGGTACCCAATATGTCTCTGAAAAGATCAGAAGTGGTTAGAGTAGTGGCAGCGTGTACCCGTAAAGAGATGAAACGAGATACTGGAATGATTCTTAGATTTGATGACAACGCAGCAGTTGTTGTCAATCAAGAGGGGAATCCTAGGGGAACCAGGATCTTCGGTCCAGTAGCTAGGGAATTGAGAGACTATAATTTTGCTAGAATAGTCTCATTAGCCCCCGAAGTGTTGCAGTAACTGGGAAATAGAATGAATGAAAATTGTCGATTACTGCTTTGAATCTCTAAACTTAATCTTTCATCAAACATATAGAATCTGTTTCAATGAGCCGATACGTTTGGATGTCACGAAGAGACAGAATCTAGTAAGGGACAGATAAAAAAAATATATATATATATATTTTTTTTTTACTACTTATTAGCATGGTGAAGGGGAGAAGAAAAAAAAAAACGAAAAATTAGGAATCATTCTAATATTAATAACTACTGATTGATATTTCACGAATAACGATACCATTTCTACCATGATTACCACCACACGAAACGCTAATACGCGAAGGAAGGTTACGATTCGGATACCTGCTACTAAAATGACTAGGTGTATTGGACGAATCCTATTGGAGGAGGGTTTTGTGAAAAATGTTGCAGAACATAAGGAGAATATGAAAGAGTTTCTGGATGTGAGTCTGAAACATTAAGGTAAGAAAAGGGAGCCATATATTACAACTATTAAACGTATTAGTAAGCCTGGCTTGAGAATATATTCTGATCATCAAGGAATCCCAAAAATATTGGGCGGTATGGGAATTGTAATTCCACCAACATCCTGCGGACTTGTGACAGATCGAGAGGCTCGACGAAAAAAAATTGGGGGGGAAATCCTATGCCACGTTTGGTGATTCTTAAACGGACAATTACTTACTGTGGAAACTATTGGGTCTTATAATGAATATTAGTGGTAGTAAACGAGTCAGTAATTTCTAAACGAGATCCGTTAATAATAGGGGAGGTTTATCTCTGTCGAATGATTAAGAAACAGAATCTTATTGACATGGAGGGTACAGTTACAGAATCACTTCCCAATGCCATGTTTTGAGTGTGTTCAGATAATGGATGCCAAGTCTCGACGCATATATCGGGAAAGATCTGACGTAATTACATAAGAATATTACCGGGAGATAGGGTAAGGGTCGAATCAAGTCCTTATGATCTTACCAAAGGATGTACCATTTACCGTCTCAGAAATAGGCCAACAAATGGCAGTCAATAGATTTTTTTTTTGCTATTGCTACTACTTTCAAAGAAATTGTTTGTTCATAATTGTTTTTACAATATGATTAATAACAAAAACCAAAAAGGGAGGAGAACGCCTGTCGAATCTCTGAATAGATTTACCCAATTTAATTAAGGTTATAGCTACGAAAATTCGTGCCTCCATTCGTAAAATATGTGAGAAATGTCGACCGATTCGTAGACGTAGACGAATCATGGTAATCTGCTGCAATCCGAAGCATAAGCAGAGGCAGGGATAATAGGGAGACTCGCGGGGTGGAGACAAATATAAATTAACCATAGCCTGTTCATTATGAACAATAAATCAACTATGTCAAAAACTTTGAAAAAGATTCGTTTCCGTAAAGGGAAGCGCGGAGTACAAAAAGGAGTTATTCACATTCAAGCAAGTTTTAATAATACCATTATTACTGTTACGGATGTTCGAGGATAAGTTGTTCTTCGGTGTTCTGCCGGTGCTTGCGGATTCAAGGGTACACGCAAAAGTACACCATTTGCTGCTCAAGCTGCAGCAGAAAATGCTATCCGTGCTTCGGTGGATCGAGGTCTGAAACAGGCAGAAGTAATGATGAGCGGACCCGGTCCAGGGAGAGATACTGCTTTACGGGCTATTCGCAGAAGCGGTATAATCCTCAGTTTTGTACGTGATGTGACTCCCATGCCATATAATGGGTGCAGGCCCCCCAAAAAGAGACGTGTCTAACTATTAGTCATTATTAGTTATATTAAAGATGAGGGATTTCTTTATGCTTAAGGATGAAACTTCGATCTCTACCCAGGTAATTCAATGGAAATGTGTCGAATCCAAGGCAGAAAGTAAGCGTCTTCATCACGGTCGCTCCGTTATATCCCCCTTTAAGAGAGGCCAAGTCAATACTGTAGGGATTGCTATGCGTAGAGCTTTGCTAGAAGAAGTCGGAGGCGCAAGCATAACATGTGCAAAATTTGAGGGAGTGATACATGAGTATTCTACAATAACGGGTATTTAAGAGACAATACATGATATTTTAGTGAATCTAAAAGAAACTGCACCTAGAAGCGACTCTAATGATTCTAAAGAAGCATTTTTATCTGTAACTGGTCCCAAAAGAGTAACTGCTGGTGACACATCGCTACCACCATCTGTCAAAATTATTGATGATTCGCAATATATAGTTACTATTACCCAACCAATATCTGTAAATATCGAATCAAGGATTGAAAAGGATTGTGGGTATCGTATAGAAGACTTTAATGGATACAGAGATGGAGAATTTCCCGTTGATGCTGTACCTATGCCTGTACGAAACGTGAATTATAGTGTCCATCCCTTTGGGAGTGGTAGAGAGATGCGAGAGATATCATTCATTGAAATATGGACTAATGGTAGTCCGACTCCAAACGAAGCACTTTGTGAGGCTTCTAAAAACCTCATAGACTTATTGATTCCTTTCCTGCACACGAAACACGAAGATGTTCCTCATTTCGAGGATAAGCAAGATTCTTCCGACTTAACGATATTATCTTCGCAATTAATTGGTGTGGGTGAATCAGAGGGAGAACTTCTTAGAAATACATTCATTGACCAACTTGAATCACCCGCTAGAGCTTTTAATTGTCTCAAACGTGCCGAGATACACACAATCACTGATTTACTCAATCATAGCCGAGAGGATTTACTAAAAATAAAAAGCTTTGGAAAAAAATCTGTAGATCAGGTTTCGAGAGCTTTATGGGAACGTTTTGCCACAGAGTTACCAAGTAACAATGCACGTGTGGATTAAGATAAGTAAGCAATAGATTCAAAATCATCTTATTTAGAAGCCAATTCATATCTTGTCTGCTGCATCTTTTTATTCTCAATATTATTGAAAAAACAGGAGTGACTGAGCAATTAATTTCTGTGACATGGACGAAAGGGATGGGGAAAAAGAATGGGAAAAAAAAAATATAGAAATTAGATTATTGACTATTAATCATCTTGTAGTAAAGGAGAAGAATTACTTCTCTAAAATAATTTTGAACTTTTTGATCCAAACATAAATAAGTCTAGGGAGATATTGTATCGTAACAATTACTCCCTAGCCTAAGTATGTGTTTCAAGTTCGTAGAAAAATAACCAAATTGATTTTGAAATAGTCCCAAAGTTAAAGATCCATCAATGGGTAAAGTTGCTCCAATGCCTAACCAAATAGCGACCGCGGTACCAATTGCAAAAACTGTTGTGGCTACTGGACGTCGGAATGGATTCTGAAATTTATTGACATTTTCGAGGAAAGGGATAGTCAACGAACCTGCAGGTACTGACGCCATCAGAAGGACACCTAATAATTTATTGGGGACTGTACGGAGTATTTGGAATACAGGAAAGAAATACCACTCAGGTAATATCTCCAAAGGAGTTGCGAAAGGATTTGCTGGTTCACCAATCATGGATGGTTCTGGAACTGCCAAACCTACGGTACATGCAATGGTCCCTAAGATTACCACAGGAAATATATATAAAAGATCATTGGGCCAAGCAGGTTCTCCATAATAATTATGTCCCATACCCTTAGCTAATTTCGCTCTCAAAACAGGATCATTCAGGTCAGGTTTCTTTGTTATCGGGATGGACCTCGTACTCCCCCATAAGAATCGAACATGAGAATTTATTCTCATACGGCTCGAGCAAATCCTTAGGCATCTTACTCCACGAGAATCGGTAGACAAAATAAATAATTATTGCTTTCTAATAGTTTTTGACGCCCCTTCTTCGAGAAAGAGGAGGGAAAAAGAAAAGAAGGAACACGGCGAAGAGTTAGTCTGCGAAGTGGCTTATCACCCGAGTCAGCCTAATCACTTGATACGAAGCTTCTTGGATTATCTTGTATCCCATACATCATGTATCGTGCCATTGCTAATAGATATGAGATGATCGCGAACTACTACCAGTATAGGATCTTAACTTGTTATGACTTCGGCTATATCTCTCTTTAGATCGTTTTTTTACCCCGACGGTTGTTTCTACGGATAATAGAATAGTATTGGATGCAAGAGAAATGGATGCGGCCTAAAAACCATGTGTTCTAAAACTTCACACTACCCCGATTGGGTATGTATAGGTTTTTACGGAGCCTTACAAAACAATTAGTTTGATCATGGGGAGAATTCTCCAAAGAATTTTCTTGGCTTGGGAAGAAGGATCCTACCTACATCCAAGTTTCGATTCCTGATACTAAGATTAGGAAAAGTTGGGAAAGAGACACACCTTCTGGTGCAGCAGCATTCGATTCGATATCTGCGTAGCCTACGCGTTTTGAGACAAGTCACACACTCCCATAATCCACTATTTTACCTTTTAACGCTTCAATCTTTTTATCTCGCCCGATAGTCCGAGACAAGAACTCAATCCGCTAGATAACTTTTCATCTGCTTTAATGGGAGGCACCAGCGGCAATAGAATAGTAACCTTTTAAGAAATTAGAGATTAAGGTCCTGCAGTGATGCAGAGATCATTATCTTTCACTCTTGAATCATAAATCATGAAGGACCCGGAATGCCTTGTTTACGGATCATTGGGAAGTGCATTAGCATAGAAACAGCAGTAAGAAGCGGCGATACGAAAGTATGTAAACTGTAAAAACGAGTTAATGTAGATTGACCTACACTAACACTTCCTCGTAATAGCTCTACTAATGAAGATCCTATTAGAGGAATAGCTTCGGGTACACCGGTTACTATCTTAACTGCCCGATAACCAATTTGATCCCAGGGTAAGGAATATCCAGTTACACCAAAAGACACAGTTAGTACAGCTAGAATTACACCAGTAACCCAAGTTAATTCGCGAGGTTTCTTAAATCCTCCCGTGAGGTAGACACAAAATACATGCAGAATCATCATTAGGACCATCATACTTGCTGACCATCGATGAACGGATCGGATTAGCCATCCAAAATTCACTTCAGTCATTATATATTGAACAGAAGAAAAAGCTTCTGTAACAGTCGGACGGTGATGAAAGGTCATAGCAAAACCGGTGGCTACCTGGACCGAAAAGCGGGTCAACGTGATTCCCCCCAAACAATAGGATATGTTCACGTGAGGAGGAACATATTTACTAGTAATGTCATCAGCAATTGCCTGAATTTCGAGACGCTCTTCAAACCAATCGTATACTTTAGCGGGATGGGTAAGCTTTTCCAACTCCCCCTTCGTAAACTGTACATGAGGATTTGCTCTCATACAGCTTAAACAAAAATGTTTGAGTAACCGTCTATTCTGTTAGTAGTCACTTGGCGTTAGGAAAAAGAATAGGATAATATCCTCGCCATCTTTCAGTTTATAAAATAAAGGAAACAGTGACTTAGCCGGCGGAAACCTCGGGAATACATTTTGCCTCAATCTCATGTTAGCTTTTAATCATCATTCATGATGATAACAAATATTATTAGCATCTTGAGAAATCTTTTCATCTTATCGATGGATTTATCCATAAAAAACTGGGATAAAAAAAATGAATAGAGATTGCCTCGTTCCAATCTGATTGTTTGAGCATCTACGAACCTTGGATTTCTACTATACCCCGATACATTCTCTTATTAGTAGGTAAGAAGATCTAATGGGCAGCAATTCTTCTACCACCCTGCATATATGTGGAACAATACATGTTTTGCATGACTATGGTCGTCCTTTCTTATAGAATCTAGTAGATAATCGATTAAGAAGTACTTCATTTTTCTGATAGTTTCCTGATCAAAATTCAAGTTCTTGTACTTAGTATCGAATAACAGTCTTGTCACGAAATTTGAGTAGTAGATTAGTGCAAATTAATCATAGTCCCAACCTTATCAATCAATATCCAGTTTCTCGCGCTTTTGGTGCTAATCATTCGACTGCTACCTAGCAAGATAATAATGTCTTGTTCAAATGAACAAAAAAAAAAATAGATTGTCTATTTGTTGAACCAGATTGGTTGCGACGAGTCACACACCCGTATTATCAAAATCTTTGAGGTAAAAATTTGCGCAATTTAACTACCTTTTGGGGTTTATGAAAAGTCTTTCTTTGCGAACCCCTAGCTGTTATAGTAGTGGGGTTCGCCATACCAATCCGACCTTCTTTTTTTACCAACTTATCGGAATACCGTCCAATAGAACGGATGAGTTGTAAATTTCCAGAATAGTAACTAAGAATACTGCGAATAAAGCCATAAAAAATCCCATTAGGGGAGTAGTTCCCCAACCAGGAGCAACTTTCCCATATTCTGAGTTAAGAGGTTTCAGAATTATTCCTAAAAGACTGATTCTGGGTTTACCCTTAGGGGTGTCATCAATAACTTTTGTAGCCATAGAGCTTATTCAATTGATTGAACTTTGCTGACTTTGTATACTATTATATCGGATAAGAACTAATATTTCTTGGGTTACATAGCAACGGAAACTGCAACTTCGGTCGCTATCTTTATATCCTGTTCACCCGTTAGCTTTACCGGTCACGCTTCGTATACCGCTTTCGGTCAACCCTCTAAGGAACTCAGAGACCCTTTCGAGGAACATGAAGATTAGTTAGACTGAGAGACCTTCCTGCAGAAGGTCTCTGATTAGTTCTATTTTCCTTCCCATAATCTCGCTCATGCGACGAAAATAGTTAAGGAAAGATCGTTACTTTCCCTTGTTAGGAACTTTGGGTGGTTCTCGAAAAAAAATGGCAAAGAATATTATACCTGAAGTGGCTACCAATAAAAATGTATAAACCAGTGCTTCCATGGATTCGACCTTAGAATAGTATTTTGAAGATATCTTTCATACTAATTAGAATAATATTATTACTCCTTCAATCTTTTTTTCTTTTCCAACTCGAACCCAGACTATTCAATTAGAATTAGATTGACCGGTTAGAGTTCAACAAACCAAGTATTTCTTTGATGGGGAGGGGTTTTGTTTTCATGGGGTGTAATCTCATTAGTAAATAAAAATGAAATCCTCTTGGAATCCTGCCCCGATAAGTTGGGAAAAGACCTTTCAAATCAAACAGCCTGTCTCTTAGTACTGGGATCCCCCAACTTTTGGAATGCTCCGAATTCAACTTGAGCGTCTAGATCAGGATCAATACCAGCAAACACGTCTCTGAATAAAGTTCTTGCGCCGTGCCAGATGTGGCCAAAGAAAAAAATGAGAGCGAATGTGGCGTGACCAAAAGTAAACCACCCTCGGGGGCTACTTCTAAAAACACCGTCTGATTTCAAAGTGGCACGATCAAATTCAAAGATCTCACCTGATTGGGCGCGTCTAGCATATTTTTTAACCGTAGCGGGATCGCTAAAGCTAGCACCATCTAGTTCACCGCCGTAAAACTCTACGGTTACACCTACCTGCTCAACACTGTATTTTGATTCCGCTCGTCTGAATGGAACATCGGCTCTTACGATACCTTCGCCATCCACTAAGACTACCGGGAATGTTTCGAAGAAAGTAGGCATGCGGCGTACAAACAGCTCATGGGCTTCTTTATCCTTAAATATAGCGTGACCTAACCAACCAACAGCTATCCCATCGCCATTATCCATTGCACCTGCTCTGAACAACCCACCTTTGGCGGGGTTGTTACCAATATAGTCATAGAAAGCTGATTTTTCTGGGATCTTAGACCAAGCTTCGGATAGACTTAGATTTTCAGCTTTACTAGAACGGATTCGTTGATCTATCTCTTGTTGAAAATATCCCTGATCCCATTGATAACGGGTGGGGCCAAATAATTCAATTGGAGTGGCGGCGGAACCGTACCACATGGTTCCAGAAACTACAAAAGCGGCGAAAAAGACAGCAGCGATACTGCTAGATGACACGGTTTCAACATTCCCCATGCGTAGAGCTTTGTATAATCGTTGGGGAGGACGAACACTGAGGTGAAATAGACCAGCTAATATACCTAGAACTCCCGCTGCTATATGGTGCGAAGCTATTCCTCCCGGAACAAATGGGTCGAAACCTTCAGCTCCCCAAGCCGGATCTACGGGTTCTACTTTTCCAGTCAATCCATAGGGATCTGATACCCAAATACCGGGCCCGAATAAACCAGTTACATGAAATGCTCCGAAGGCAAAACAAAGTACTCCTGAAAGGAATAGGTGAATTCCAAATATTTTTGGTAAATCTAAGGATGGTTTTCCCGTGCGATCATCGCGAAACAGATCCAGGTCCCGATAGACCCAGTGCCAGATAGCAGCTAGAAACAGTAAACCAGATAGTATGATATGAGCTGCGGCTACCCCTTCGTAACTCCAGATACCCGCATCAGTTACGGTATCTCCAGTAATGCTCCAACCTCCCCATGACTTTGTTACTCCAATACGAGTCATAAATGGGATGACAAACATACCCTGTCTCCACATCGGATCAAGAACGGGATCGGATGGGTCAAAAACGGCTAATTCGTAGAGAGCCATTGAACCCGCCCAGCCAGAAACCAAAGCAGTATGCATCAGATGTACGGAAATTAGACGACCAGGATCATTTAGTACAACAGTGTGAACGCGATACCAAGGCAAACCCATGAAAAACCCCTTTCTTGGATATTGGAGATGAGTGAACACTACGTAACTTTCTCGCGATGTAGGCTTGCGATACGAATAAAGAAAAAAACAATAAATTGTTGCATAAAATATCTAAATCAATATTCTGGTTTATTACTAGAGCGCTATCAGTAGAAAGAAACAAATAATCTTTTTATTTTACTGATAAACATCTGTATCTACTTTTCCATCTATTTGTACAAATAGGTTGGGTTGTATAGGAAAAGCCAAGAACCTTTCTCCCAGGAACAAGAAAGACATGGATATTTTAGCACCTACATTATTTGGATAACAATGTAGAGATTGGTCCCATTAAAAGCCGTCAATACCTATCAAATTCACAGTTTTTTTTGTCCCCTACACCGTCGCGTGTTATAATGTGGCATAAGCTTTTTATCGCTTTAGCTTCTACGTTCCCACTTTAGAGATAACTATAAAAAGTTTTCAATAATTTCTGCATGCCAATTGGTGTTCCAAAGGTGCCCTTTCGTCTACCTGGGGAAGAGGATGCGGTTTGGGTTGACGTGTAGTGCGACTCGTTATATATGTTGAGCCATGTGGAACCCTTTTCCATCATTTATCACCCGATCGATATGTCTCTATCTCGCTTAGATTCGACTAATCCATCAGTGGTCAAACGCGTGAGATAAGGTTTAGCAAGAGATTTATTAATCATTAGAATCCATGGCTAGTTGAAATGAACAGATTATTTAGGCTCCGGTCACTGAATCCCAAGGATCAATCGTAGCAAAGATTGCTACGAAATAGAAAATAGAATGAGCGGGGCTTTAAATCTAAATAGGTCCGTTAGTTTTGAATACGTGAATCATGGGAATAGAGAGAGAGGGGAAGTAAAACTATTCGTTCCGTATGTACGAATGATGATCGGACTCCATCTCCCCCCGAAGTAGAAAATGAACCTAAAGATTCTTTTCATTGAAGGGACTCAATTACAAACAGGAAGATACTGGTGTGAAGGGGGTTGGGGCGCTGGGGTAGGTTTACCCCTCGATACGCCGGTTACGGTGCGGTTCAGGATGTTCAATAGACGGGACAGACAAACCTAAACCAAAAATGAAAAAGTGAAGGGCGTCTCGGACAGGAGGGGGGGGTGGAGAAGGGGTGAAAAAAAAAAAGATGCAATATATTTCTTTACCAAAGAGACATAAAGTTTCTTATCTCTTTCTTCCGCTTCTACGTAGAAACAATCAGAGCCGTATGCTTCTAACGACGCGTATACGGTTTCATAGGGAGGGGAGTAAAGACACACAAACCTATCCTGATCAACCGGCTTTATCGGGAGAGACTTCCTCTTCTAGGTCAACAAGTAGATGATGAAATTGCCAATCAGCTTATCGGTATCATGATGTACCTGAATGGGGAAGATGAAGCCAAAGATACGTATTTGTATGCGAATTCTCCCGGTGGAGCAGTATTAGCCGGAATATCTGTTTATGATGCTATGCAATTCGTCGTACCAGACGTGCATACTATTTGCATGGGACTAGCTGCTTCAATGGGATCTTCTATTTCGACTGGAGGAGAGATTACCAGACGTATAGCACTACCTCACGCTCGGCGCCAATGATTTGTATGGGTTAAAACTATGCCTTCGCCTAGTTGAGGTAACAGTAGCACGGCATTCAATACTTGGTAAGTCTTTTTTGGGTGTATATCCAAGAATGAAATGGTGAAGTGCCGGGATAGCAAAATGAGTCAAAATTTTTATTTTTGGTAGATTTATCGGCGATCAATATATCTTAGCGTCATAAAATGTTGAATCTTCGCGATTTCTTAAGATCCAAATTTTTATCAATTAAATTTTTAGAAGATTAAGAAACATTGACTCTATTCTCCATCGGGAGTATACATAGCAAACCTTGGGATTGCTGTGACAATAAAGCAACGGAACCATCATAATTAAAAAAAAAAGGACGGTACATCTCCTATAGTATTGTAGGAGGGGGGGGGTAAGCAGAGGCTTCTTCATTGTGAAGGATTGATGCTTCAATACTAATTTACGTCTGTTAACAACTTCCACTCCACCAGATGATACGTAGCCGTATGCAGAAATAGTTGCCCGTACGGTTGCAAAAAAAAGTGATGTATTCAATCAGGGTAATGATTCACCAACCTGCTAGTTCATATTATGATGGACAAGCTGGGGAGTGTGTCATGGAAGCAGAAGAAGTATTAAAACTCCGCGATTGCATAACTAGGGTTTATGCACAAAGAACAGGCAAACCTTTATGGATGATCTCCGAAGACATGGAAAGAGACGTTTTTCTGTCAGCAGAAGAAGCCCAAGATTATGGTGTTGCGGATCCCGTAGCGTTAGAAAACGCTCCAGGTTAAATATTTAGTAAATAAATAAGAAACGTTCAGGGTCTCTAAAGAGAGGGTAGATTCTTTTCACATGAAAAGTAAAGAAGAGAAGGTGTCTCGCCTTTCTTTCTATTCGACCACTAGCTCTTATCTATCTATCCATATGGATAGATAGATGCGTTTCTTTATAATCGAAATAGAGTCTGAATCTGATCAAAAGGTTGGGGTAGATAATACTAAAATATTTTATCTTTTGTAGTTTCATATTTGTTTGTCTGAGCAACTACCGACTTCGAGGCTTTGCTTTAAAGTGCCCCTTTCGTCGTTTAGGCAAAAGAATTTAATAAAATTTGATTATTCAGATTCGGTTCTTCCGCATGGTTAATAATATTTTGAACCAAATAGATTATCTGCATCTTTGAACGTGCCAACAAATCAGCAACTTATTAGAAGAGCAAGACAACGATTGGGGAGTGGAACAAAATCCCCTGCCCTTCGGGGATGCCCCCAACGGCGAGGAGTATGTACCAGGGTGTATGTGTGACTCGTTCGGATCAGAAACCGAGTGACATTAAGGGATTGATGTCGCAGAAGAATCCTCTTATTGAGATGAGGGAAAAAATCTGTAATCCATCTGTTTCAATAAGGAATGGAAATTCATGGTTACGATCGGTGCAAACCCGATCATCTTGATTTGGGATGATGAAAAAATAATCGATGATACTAAAATTGAATCATTAAGCGAAGTCATAATGATGGTATCGATTTTCATACCCTTGCCAATACTATTGCAGCGGCAGTGAGGGTCAGCTGTTCCGCCAACTTCCGACGTGAAATGCCGTTACTATACAGATGATTCTTTCTGCGATAACAGAGAAAGAAAAAGAAGAGAGAAATTTGCTCGGGCTACCGGGTGGAGCTAGATATTGGGGATCATACGACCTGCCAACAGCAATTCTATTCTCTCATTCTAGAGAAATTTAAAGCTCCGGTGTATAGGAGGGACCCAGCTGCCAAAAACTGAACCATGGAAACATTGGAATCCGTAACGTGTCCAGTGCAGCATCCATCTGATCAGTAAAAAAAAAAATATCTAATCTGGAGTGTTTGCGGATGGGAAAGTCGGAGTAGCAAAAGCCATCGGAATCTTTTTTTTTTCACATTAGAAAGAGAGATCTAATAGTTTGTAGGAAATAAAATCTTCATTCTTGTAACGAAATAGCAAAATAATGGAGGGATCGTGCCGTGGGTTTTCTATCCAAACAAATTCATTTCTATCATTAGCTTAAATATAATAAGCTAATCGAGTGAATAAAAAAAGGATTATGATAACTTATCTCTTTCCCAAAACACTTGAAATGTGTATGACATTTAAATATTGAGAAGTTCACCGCACGTAGTGTTACTACTACTATATAGTACTAGACTTAGATTCTGATGATTCTATAAAACATATTCCAATAAACCAATCTATCTCTTTGAATTGGTATCTATAACTAAGATAAAATAAGGGAAAACTATGGAATCAGTAAGAACATAAAAATAAATGGATTTTTCAAAAATCAAAATTAAAATCTGATCTTCTGTGAGGCTAGACATCTAATGACCAGGGTAACACGTGGATCCGTGGCTCGGAAGCATCGCAAAAATATTCTTGAAATTGCATCCGGATTTAAGGGGGCTCATTCTAAATTGTTTGGGTCGGCAAGCCAGCAAGAGAAGAAAGCATTGGCTTCTGCTTATGCGGATAGGAATAATCGAAAGAGAGAAATTCGTCGTTTGTGGATCACTCGTATTAATGCAGCAGCGCGGGAGAATGGAATTACGTACAGTGCGACGATTCACAATTTGTCTGAGAAATAAGTTTATTTGAATTGCAAAACACTCGCGCAGATAGCTACCCCAGATGCTTATTGTTTCTCTAGGATCGTACGGGTGATTAATAATAAGATACATTGATTGAATATTAGAAACCTCTCCGGATGATTCTTCTCGGAGAGGCGGAAGAGACAATATTAAATGGATCCTCTATCCTAGCGAAATGAAGGATGAGGAAATGAATATAAAGGGAAGGAAAAAGAATTTTCAAAGATATAAGGCTCAGCTTAATTCTCTTTAATCACACTCGTTTCACAGTTAGTAATAAGCAAATTCTCAAATATCAAATTAGTTAATTTATTAGAGTTCGACTTTCTAGTCACAATTAATAAAGGGTCTAATTCTCATTGTTCGAGAAGGGTAGCAAAGCCAGAATACGCGCTCTTTTTATGGCGACAGCTACTGAACGCTGTTGCTTCGAGGTTAATCTATTCATCCGTCTGGATAAAATTCTTCCTTGCTCACTTACGAATCGACGAAGTAAGCTTGTATTTCTATAATCAATAATTTCATCAGATCGAATGGATGGGGAACGTCTACGGGAAGATCGTTTAGATTTATTCATGATACTCTTCGTGTGACTACCGATATTTAATAATATTGACTATTTTCGAATCCATTATAAATAGCATTCATTTCTTCAATTCTTTGTGAATAGTATGTTTGTGGCACCAAAAACAATATTTTTTTGATTCCAATCGAGTAGGTGTATTACGACGATTCTTACGCGTAGTGTATCGAGAAATACCCGTAGATTGGTTATCAGGCTCTTTTCGAGTACAACTTGTACATTCTGAAGCAATAGTTACTCTCGCATCTTTACTTTTAGGCATAATATTGATTGGACTGTATAAGGAGAAGTGGGGGGCGGGGGGGGGGGGTAAGTCTAAAAAAGTTTGGGTGAACTATTTGAAAAGTCCCAACCCATAAGATTTGAATTTTAATTATTCCCAACAATAGCTCGATTACTCACTACTTCCTTCACAAGGAGCAAAGATTGATATTTTATCACCCCGTTTGATTCTCCTTCTAACTACTCTCTTAATCAAAGAAATGGAAATAGTAAGGCGTCTGGAAAAAAACGATTTGTTTCTATTGATGAACCAGCTAACAAGCCGAACCATATTGTAGCTATCACAGGGGCCGTGGAAAAATAAGTTTTTACATATTGCATTATAAATTCTCCTTGTTCTTTATCTTTTTCTCCCCCCTCTCTCCCCTCTCTATCCCTTTTCCCTCTACCATTGAATATTTGCTACGCGCCCATTGATTACTCTTCCTGAAAGACTAGGAGGATTCAAAGTGATATGAGACGATGCCCCCTTGAGTTGAGGCATAGACTCTTTTTGCTAGTAGCCAATACTGATAATTATTGGTTATAATCAATCAAATCAAATAGTTTTAGGTCGATGATGTCAATTATGAATCAAGATTAATAGGGATGTAGCGCAGTTCGGTAGCGTGTTTGTTTTGGGTACAAAATGTCGCAGGTTCAAATCCTGTCATCCCTATTTCTGATCCATGTACCAAGCACCAAGAATCGGATCTCTCGTTTCATTCAATTAATCTCTTTTCCTTACGGGAAAAAAAAAACTTATTTGTTGTCTCCTGCTATCTTTCTCTATTCACTTCATTTCTCACCGTGTGGCGAAAGGTCTATCACATTCGGGAGTCTATTTCTGCCAGCGCACACTTTCCAAACGAAAATAAAAATGACTCCAACGGGAAAAAAAAGCGCTCTTAGTTCAGTCCGGTAGAACGCGGGTCTCCAAAACCCGATGCCGTAGGTTCGAATCCTACAGGGCGTGTCTATTGTCACTCAACCAGAACCTAATGAATTGTCTTAGTACGCATTGAAGATACAGAAGTGATAGAAAATAATATTGTTGCTATCAACAAAATAGCCCCCCACCCTTCTCATCTGAGAAGGGTCTGGGGGCTAATCCTAGAAAAGGTATATTAGATAGAGTAGATTATATGGGGCGAAGATGAGAAGGAAGGAGAGGAAAAAGACGATGAAATTGAAGAGGAGTATTAAAAGAGAAATTGATCTATCTAGACAGATATCGCTCTTTGTGTTCCCTAGTTCATCAGCTTATTCAAGATCTGAAAATTATTAATACCTATCGAATTTCTAATTGGTCACCGCGTCGATATTGTGAATATGCAGTTACAAATGATCCAGCTAAGGTTATTGGTATCAAACCTAACACAATTCCAGATAGTAATGCTTCAACCATTCTAGTTTGTACATATATACTATAAAGACTTACCATATTGGATTTAGGTGTTAACCAGTAATCAATAATTGGTAAGTACAATGAATTCGTAAGCGCCAATGGGGCCCTCCTTCTTTATTTTTTCGTCTTCCCTTCCCAAATGATAGATACTGCTATATCACAGAATCTGGATTTTGTTCAATCCAATAAATAAGGTTAAGGTTAAAGTTGGTACAGATGTTGAAAAAGCAAAGTAGCTTAATAGGGTGAGCATGGATTTGAATACCAAATTATCTAACAGACGGATTAGTATACAATTTTATGAAGTAATTTATTACTTGAAATTGCTGACTAAAAGTCGTTTACTCGGATTTGTTAGAGCAATATTAAGTAAAGTATGTGAGCGTATGGGAGTGGTTCATCCGGTAAGGTCACGTCTCACTAATTTATAGAATTGACAAACAGATATTTTTATACCGTTGATTAATCGAGTGAGTCTAATTGAATTAACCCCCACCCCTAATAGCTAATAGGGGTCATCCTAAGATAACATAACAATCTCAATACTAGGGCACGAATCCTGAAAAAGGGGTAAATAGGGGTTAATTTATTGAATGGGAACAACTCTGGATTGGACGTTTCGGAACGAAACGACTGTTCGGTAAGACCAACCAGGGACAAATATTGTGTTATATCTGTATCTTGTATTTCAGTGATAGATCTTATTCGGAGAATCAAGAGAAGTTTGATATAAGTTATAAGGTTCTAATAGGTGACGAAATGAGTGTGTAGTCAATAAATGGTATGAAACAATGACCAAATATTTTGCAATAGTTTTAATAAACCAATCTTGGATAACTATCAAACGGACCCTACCAATTTAACTTGTCAATTATTTACCAGCTTCAAATTTGGTTTGTTTCTTCTCTCTTCTTTCATCTTCTATTCATTGGTATTAATTATTTAATATTTTTCAGAGCATAAGATAGAAATGACGATTGGGAGGAAAAAGGTGTTGAAGAGAAAGAAGAAGATGGCAAGGAACATAGGAGTATCGACGTAATAAGTGTTGAGATTCCTTTCCTAGGAGAAACTATTGATAGTTAGCTAAACAAAAAGAGATGATTATCGGTAATCTATCAGATTCTACTTGCCAAGAACAAGTAACCTTGCCGCATCGAAGGGAGGCTAGCTATACTGATCCAGTATATTTTGGATATACCCTTGGTATAATAGTGACAACCTAAATTGGATTGATTGCGGTTCGCTGAGGTATGCCGGTAGATTCTGCATCTTCTAGCATTAATACCTCTTCTCGAGAAACAATCCTTTTTAATATTACAAGAGAGATACGGAGCTAAACATGTCTGGGAATACGGGAGAACGTCCTTTCGCCGACATTATTACTAGTATTTGATATTGGGTCATCCACAGCATTACTATACCCTCCCCGTTTATCGCAGGTTGGCTGTTTGTCAGTACAGGTTTAGCTTACGATGTTTCCGGAAGCCCCCGTCCAAACGAATATTTTTCGGAGAGCCGACAAGAAGTTCCTTTAATAACTGGCCGTTTCGATTCACTGGAACAGGTTGATGCATTTACCAAATCCTTTTAGGAGGTGCCAATGTCTCTAGATAAAACTTATCCAATTTTCACTGTTAGATGGTTGGCTGTCCACGGATTAGCTGTACCTACGGTTTTCTTCTTAGGATCCATATCAGCGATGCAATTTATTCAAAGATAGTTTTTACGTGAGCTTCGAATCTATGACACAACCAAATCCGAATAAACAGAGTGTAGAATTGAATCGTACAAGCCTTTACTGGGGACTATTACTGATTTTTGTACTTGCTGTTCCATTTTCTAATTATTTCTTCAATTAAAAATTGAAAAGAATTGTCAATCTCGAGTGAAAAAGATCAATATCCTAATTATTTGTGACTGTTCATGTCTCGAGTCATGACCAAGTGATGAAACCAAAGTAGGGGAGAGGGAGGTGGGACAAATGACCAATACCACTGGAAGGATTCCTTTGTGGTTAATAGGTACTGTAGCTGGTACACTTGTGATAGGCTCGCTGGGCATATTTTTTTACGGAGCCTATTCAGGATTAGGATCATCTCTTTGATAATGAATAATCGTTGAAGACTCTCTTTCACTTCATTTACAGATCAAGCAAGAAAAATTTTTGTTCTATCTATATCTATCTATATATAGATAGATATAGATAGATATAGATAGATATAGATAGATATAGATAGATATAGATAGATATCACTCCAATTATAGCAATTTGCTGCCCGGACGTACCGCTTGGTGGTATTATAAGTTCATGATGCATCTTCTCTTCCGAATAAACAAATCATTTGTAAATGAATCATTTGATCGATTCTTTGAAGAAGAATCGATCGAGGTCGAGTGTGATGACACTAGCTACAACTCATAGTTTTTACTATCAACATATAAATATTGACACAAATCTATATCACGGTTCGGAAGAAGTAATATACGTTTGAAGAAACAGACTAGATAGAGTCACTCGAGAGTTTTTGGATACAACCAATATATATATATATAAATCGTATTAATTTACAACCTGAAATGAAGAAGCGAGACTTCTGATTTTTCCCCACTAGCAGTCTTTCCAAACAATTTCTATTTTCTTTCTGTTGTTCCTTCTCCTTATCCTTAGTCCGCTCCTTCTCCTCATCCTCGTCAGTGTGTTCTCCCTTCTACCGGACTCAGTAGAGTCGAGTTACGAATACTGTACCGCAATCATTGGATCGAGAAGGGGAAAAACAAGGATCCCGAGTTTGGGTTACATCCAATCATCAATTGGTAATTTAATGATGGGAGGGGAGGAAGAAAGAGAAAGGGGTATATAATCAAAAATTCATTTCCGCCAACTGGACCTTTTCAAATTGTTTTTTCTTAAGCACGAGAAAGATCTGTGCCAGAGTAACCGACGCAAAAAAGACTAGGAGACCTTGAATACGCAACGGGTCTTGGAGTACAATTTCCACCTCTCCTTGACCAAATCCACCCACATTAGGATTATTAGTCAATGGCTGATCGGCTTTAACAGATTCACCTTCCGAAATAATGAGTTCGGGACCGGGGGGGATAATATCAGTTGCTTCACGACCTTCGGATGATTCTTCGATAACTATTTCATATCCACCCTTTCCCTCTCTACGTACTACTCTTTTTATTCTTCCCATTACTGAAGCGGTATAAACTGTATTGTTGCTTTTACCCCCATCCGGATAGATTTGTCCCCTCCCTCTATTTCCCCCGACATAAAGAGGGTATTTCAGGAAGTGTGCTTCTTTATTAGTAGTAGGGTCTGGTGATAGAATCGGAAATACGATTTCACTATATAGTTTGCCCGGAACTGGACCTATCACGATTATATTCTTTTTGTCTGGGCGATAGCTCTGGAACGAGAGTTTTCCCAGCTTTTCCTTCATTTCGGTTGGAATGCGATCGGAAGGAGCTAATTCAAACCCTTCGGGTAGAATAAGAACAGCACCAACATTCAACCCACCCTTTTTACCATTTGCAAGTACTTATTTTATCTACGTATCGTAGGGAATCTTAACAACTGCTTCAAATACAGTATTGGGAAGAACAGATTGCGGGGCCTCGATATCCACAGGTTTCTTAGCTAAGTGGCAATTTGCGCATACAATACGCCCCGTAGCTTCTCGTGGATTTTCATAATTCTGTTGCGCAAGAATCGGATATGCGTTTGATACAGATGGGCAGTTTGCTTTACCAAAACTGATCGATACTAGAAATAATAGAATCAACCAATTTTTCATCCAGTTATTTTTCATCCAGTTATTCGTAATTCTTTTTTGCATAGATTGATGATTGGTGCCAAGTCTTTGTGCAAACGGATCGTTTACCGATGCCGCATAGTATTAAATATTTTTTCCCTTATTCTAATTCTATTATTCCCCCCTCTCCCTTTCTCTCTTCTTCCTCCCATCATTAGCAAATAGTGAAGAAGGGGAAGGTAGAAAAGTTGAATTCTTGTGATGAATAAGCCCAGCCCGTTAACTGCAATTTCCAATTTCGGTGTAATATTTGTCATTCACTCATTGTGTGATAAGTGGCTACAATTGAGGGAGATGTACGATTTAAATGACGAAAAATCCAATACTTAAAGACTGTATCTGAAATAACCGGAAAGGTTGAAACGAAGCGAGAAATTACATATTTATTGGGGGCCAACCCAAAATGTTCAAAGGAGGAGCCTATAAAAATTTCCCAACCATGGGGGGAATGGAACCCTACGCATAAATCAGTTAGTGGAAGAATAGAAAACGCTTTCATTGTGTCATTTAAGCTATAGAATAACTCTTGAATCCGAGAATTTAGAACTGCAAGCCTCTTTCGACCCATTATGAACAAGAAGACTGGGGTGGCGATGCTAATTACATCGGTTACTAATTGTAAGAGTAGTTGAATATTTGCTTCATTATACATTACTGCCAATCGAATAGTTTCGTTGTACGCATTTGTATCATAATTCCACAATTGCGTATCTATAGAATTTCCAGTCGCATCATTTAACCAAAGTAACGCTTCTACTTTCCGAAGCCGCTTCAGAGCCCTTTCCTCTTGAAAACAATTGATAAAGATTTGTGGTTGAGAGATGTTCCACCAACTCCTAATCCAAGGTTCTATAAACCGGTTCTTGAGGCTGATTGGGATCGTGAAAGAAAAAATCAATAAACACCCAATATATCGAAGAGAAGCTAATGCTTGATTTTTAGCCAATCCAAAATCATTAAGTACTAATGAACTCGATTGACTCGTCGATTCCGCCTCGAATCTAGATAAAGTACGAGTTACAGACCGAGGTACCAGACTTATAGATTCATAAGCCGCTGTACCGCCGGAAAAATCTGTTGATTCACAACCGAATGATTCTTCAATTGACTCTTCATTCGTTCGAAGTGACAAAGGGTTCGTGGAACAGCGTCCTCTCTGAGGATCAGAATCATTCAAAGTTGCCTCAATCCAAGCTAATTTTCTATTCATTTTTTCTATAGTACTCAAATTGTGACAGATACCTTTTTTTGCAGAAGCATAATAATGTTCCGGTTCATCTTCTGGAAAATCGTCGATTCCTTTTTGTTCCTCGTTCGTCTCATTACCCTTGTAGTAATTTCGGCTAGACCCTAGAAATAGTGCTCGGAGAAGCGAAGTTTCTGGGAGATGTGGCGGGGACGTATCCAAACAATTTTTTGTTAGAGACTTATTTGTGCGATGAGGAGAAACAGGGTGGTGTCCAATTAGCAACGACTGAGGAGACTTTGTTCCAAGAAGAAACCCCGGTTTTTTTTGCATTCCCAATATGAATATGCTGAGTCTGCACTCTAGGAGACTCCAATATATTATAAATATAGATTTATTGAATTCCATGTTTGTAAGAGCTATGACGGTCCGCAACGACTCTTTCAAAGGAGATGTTATTGTTTGTATGAGAAACGAAGATTCTTTCCTTAGATACCGTAGCTGCTTACTAGCCTCATAAGCTCTATCCGAGGAACGGTGCGGAGTATTGTAAAGCCGTTGAAGAAGTTTCCAATAATGTGATCTCATATGTTACTTGTATATAAGGAGGAGGAAATCCGCGAAGTCTATTACTAACCAAATGAATCTTTGTAATTAGATTATCTTTCTTTTTGGACCCTCCCCATTTTTTTTACTGTGCTACCTCGCTTAGCTTTCACTCTGTTGATTATCTGATTCTTAAATTCTATGAAACTTCAAAAGCCTTCGATGGATACGCGCGGGAAACGAGCAGGTTCGGCAGCTTCTTCTTCCATCTCTCCCAAAGTTAAATCTTCACCGATCCGGGTTAGGGGGATATTCTGTCGACCCCTTACTCTAAGGTAAAGAATTCGACGCGGATAAAGACCCTCTCGAATTTCCAATCCAACCGCTTCTACATCTTTCAGCACGAATCGGAGACAGATGCGACGGTTCCTTCCGGGAAAGCCCCACCGAAAAATTGAGAATATTCCTTCCCGTTTATCAAATAAATTGTATCCGCTGCCCACGTTCCAAAATACGGTACACCACGGGTAGAATCCGAGAAAGAGGCCTGCGATGCCATAGAAACACATTACAATACCTTGTGGGATGAAAACAATCTGTTCGGACGAAAGTCCGGGAATTAAATCTTTGCCAATGCAACTGGAAATTCCAACCAGTAAGAAACCTGTTGCGCCGCGGACGAGAATACAGGCCCAACACAAATTTGCAATTGTACGGGAACCTTTCACGGGATCTACTCGGATCCATTTGGAGTGACAAGTCATTAATATTTCCTCAAAGCTTGCATAATGAATCGATTATCCATCCGGTCACCAACCTCAGTTCCCCCATGTTCTTCTTCCACAGTTCATACAATTTATTCCGGGAGAGGCTCTGTGTCTGATACATCTATGCGTGATAATGAAGCGATAAGTCGTTAGGGTCTAAACATACGACTAGTTATCTACATGTGTCCTAGCAACAAAGAAACAATCTACATCTCATTTATATGTGAATTGAAAATGAGACATAGATTGGGGCGGCATTGTTAAAGTTTCCGAGTGATCAAATCAAACGAGTAGGAGGGGGTAGTCGCTAATGAACCTTCGTCAGAAAAATCTGTCCAATCAGCTATTAGTTAAGACTAATAATTGAAATTGATCCATATCACAGAGTCACCGAGCAGTTTCTCTCGTTTTTAAAGACTGTGCAACAGAAAAGATTATAGAATCTCATCCCGCTCTATATAGAGAAATAAAAAAGCCATTGTAATTGCTGGAAACACCAAACCAACTAGGGGTACAAAAATAGAGGGTAGATAGGACGCTGTCATGATGAAGTTACCTCAAATAAGAAATAGATATATATATATATATATCTATTTATACAATACTATATCTTCCTTTTATCTCTACTTCTAATATCTAATGATAGTCTTTTTGTTCCATAAAGAAAAGGGGTTTCTAGACTTCTAATAGACTTATCTCATTAAGAATTATTATTCTTCTCGCAAATTCTTCGGAGATAAGTACGCCGTTACCAAGACACCTACGATTTCATTTATTATCGATTGAATAATCATGTATATGCATCACATAGAAGTATCTCTCTATGTATATACAGATAGATACTTCTTAGCGATTCCGAATCGGATTAGAGCCCAAGATCTTACTAGTAGCCAACAAATTCCATTACTTGGATACAGCCTCATCATAGCACCATGTTTCTGATACCGTATCAAATAAAAGCGAAACAGTGAAGTGACAACATTTTTATTTTTTTTTTAGTAATCCGTTTGTTCCTTCTTATACCCTTCTCTATTTTGAGAGAAGAAATAAATAAATACTCATTTATTGATAAGCTTTAGCTTTACTAAAAGAAACACGATTTGGACCAATAAAAAGAAGGAATTTAATCTTTTTTATAAGGGGCTGAGTAATAAGGCTCAGATATCTCGCTCAAAACACCCTTCAGAAGGTTACGTGGAACAATCAAATCGAGTAGTCCATTATCAAATAAAGATTCAGCCGCTTGAAAGCCATCAGGTATCTTTTGGCGTGATGTTTATTCAATTACCCTTTTACCGGCGAATGCTATATATGCTTTAGATTCGGCAATAATTATGTCCCCTGACATACCGGAACTAGCAGTGACACCACCCGTAGTTGGATAAGTAAGAACCGATATATAGAGCAATCTCTTTTGAACTTGATGGATTTGCAGAACGGAAGAAATCTTAGCCATTTGCATTAAACTTAACGTTCCTTCTTGCATACGTGCTCCGCCAGAAGCACAGATTATAATTAGTGGCAGAGACTCGTGTGTAGCATATTCGATTGGGCGGGTAATCTTCTCACCTACTACGGAACCCATACTTCCCCCCATGAAGTGAAAGTCCATAACACCGAGCGCAATAGGTTTTCCATTTAGATATCCTATACCTGTTTGAACAGCATCAGTTAAACCCGTTTTTTCTTGAGAAGTAGTGATACGATTCTGATAAGAATCCTCATCGGAGAAACCTAAAACATCTTTTGCAGTCGTGTCTTCATCCATGGGAATCCAAGTGTCGCGATCAATTGGAAGTTCGATCCTTTCCATACTATTCATTGAAAGATGATAACCGCACTCTTCACGAACACTCTTATTCTGTTTCAAAAATTTCACATGAAGCATGTTCCCACAGTTATCACACCGAGCCCATAATCCCTTGTTGGTATTGATACTTATCCGTCTATCCCTCTCCCTTTCACTTGAAATTGAGCCTTTGGTAGCTTCTTCGAGGAAAGCTCCGATCAATCCACCGAATTTGCGTTTATCTTCAAACCAATCTATTACAGACGTAAAAATATCCTCATCTGTTTTTGCCCCCCAGCTCGGGGAATTGGGAAAAAAAAAAGAGTTCAAGTTGTTCGGATTCCGCTTCATCAACGAAATAGGCAAAGAGATATTGAAATATCTAATGAAACATCAAAATCATTGTCTGATTGGAATAGATACCGATTTGGGACCGACCCCGGGTTCAGTAGCCCAATAACTAATTGGCAATTGAATAATTATCCATCCGATCAATCATATGTTAGAAGCTTGAAATCGATTATCCAACAATATGTTAACGATACGTCGTAAAACTCTTACTAGTAAACTGTTTATTCGATTTCACACTACTCGTCCGCATCTCGTGGTTCTTAAATATGAATTGGTAGGGATTCGAACCCCCAGATCCACGGCTCGAAACCATGTGCTCTCATCCACTGAGCAACCAACCCTAATCTGTGGCACATGGGGAGTATGGGAAAAAAAATAGATCTCTCCCGATACTCCCCATCCGTTTCATGAATCCCTTGGAAGGACTGATGGTATCAAATAGTTAGGAAAATTACAACGTATCAATTGTCTCAAATTCAAATTTGATTTCTTTCCATACCTCGCAGGCGGCAGCCAATTCAGGACTCCACTTACTAGCTTCACGGATAATCTCATTACCTTCACGAGCAAGGTCACGGCCCTCATTACGAGCTTGTACACAAGCCTCTAACGCGACTCGATTAGCTGCGGCACCGGGCGCATTCCCCCAAGGATGTCCCAAGGTTCCTCCGCCGAACTGTAAAACAGAATCGTCTCCGAAGATTTCGGTTAGAGCAGGCATATGCCATACGTGGATACCCCCCGAAGCTACGGGAAATACGCCCGGCATAGATACCCAATCTTGGGTGAAATAGACGCCGCGGCTACGGTCTTTTTCAATATAATCGTCGCGAAGCAAATCGACAAAACCCAAAGTGACTTCTCGTTCTCCCTCTAGTTTGCCTACTACAGTCCCAGCGTGAACATGATCTCCACCGGACATACGTAATGCTTTTGCTAATACACGAAAATGCATACCGTGATTTTTCTGTCTATCGATGACAGCATGCATTGCACGGTGAATGTGAAGAAGCAGCCCATTATCTCGGCAATAGAAGGCCAAGGTAGTATTTGCGGTAAACCCTCCGGTCAGATAGTCATGCATTACAATTGGTGCCCCCAATTCTCTAGCAAAACGGGCTCTTTTCAACATTTCTTCACACGTACCTGCAGTAGCGTTTAAGTAATGTCCCTTAATTTCGCCTGTTTCGGCCTGAGATTTGAAGAGAGCTTCTGCTACGAATAAGAAACGATCTCTCCAACGCATGAATGGTTGGGAATTTACGTTCTCATCATCTTTGGTGAAGTCAAGTCCACCGCGGAGACATTCATAAACGGCTCTCCCATAATTTTTAGCAGATAAGCCCAATTTTGGCTTGATTGTACATCCTAATAAGGGACGCCCATATTTGTTTAGCTTATCTCTTTCAACCTGGATACCGTGGGGCGGTCCAATGAAAGTTTTAGAATAAGCAGGGGGAACTCGAAGATCTTCTAAGCGGAGAGCGCGTAAGGCCTTGAATCCAAAAACGTTACCTACAATGGAAGTGAACATATTGGTAACGGAACCTTCTTCAAATAGATCCAAAGGATAAGCTACATATGCAATATACTGATTATCCTCCCCAGCGACAGGTTCGATATCATAGCATCGGCCTTTGTAGCGATCGAGACTAGTAAGTCCATCCGTCCATACAGTGGTCCATGTACCTGTGGAAGATTCCGCAGCTACTGCAGCTCCAGCTTCCTCAGGCGGTACTCCGGGTTGCGGGGTCATTCGAAAGGCTGCCAAGATATCGGTGTCTTTGGTCTCATACTTGGGAGTGTAATAGGTCAATCGATAATCTTTAACACCAGCTTTGAATCCAACACCTGCTTTAGTCTCCGTTTGTGGTGACATGGGTTCCTCCCTATGACTAAATTAGTAAATCTTGCGAGGATGAGATCTGCTCGGCATAGGTGGAGTATTTCGATGTGAAACGTAAAGTGGGTTTCGGCAATTAAACCTGCGCGCGATACTTATACGTGTCGAAACTCCATTTCAAGCATGGAACATTACTATTTTATATTGCGTTTGATGCGGAGTGCAACTAACTACTATGGGTTCTTGCAAAAATCACTTGATAAATAAGATTCTATCCCATCCCAATACATTGACTCAGGAATCTCTTCATGGTTAGACTGGTCGATAGAAGAAAGAAAGGGATCGAACCAAATGTCTGGTCCGTTTTGGAAAATACAAAAATTAATAATGAAGATTCAATGGATAAAACATGATGGTCGCATGTAACAAAGTGGACTTATTCATATTTTATTAGTCCTTGAATCATAAAAAAAAAGAATTATCCTAGCTCTACGGCAACTTTTGCCCATCTCGCTGTTCCATCTATCTCTAGCTATATTTATGAGAAAAGGAAAAAAGGAGTTTGGAACTACTGACTCTTTATTCACGATCGATCGGCGACGAAATACCAGATATTTTTATCGATTCAGTAATCAAATAAAGATAATACACCAAATTAGTTATGAAAACTAGCGCTCTCTCTTTCGAAATTTCCGAATTGGTGGAAAACAATGTAGGATACATTACTCAGATCATTGGACCAGTATTAGATGTGGCTCCTTCTCCGGGGAAAATGCCCAACATTTACAATTCATTAATAGTTAAGGGACGTAACCCAGCGGGTCAAGATATTAATGTTACTTGTGAAGTACAACAATTGTTAGGCAATAATGAAGTCAGAGCCGTAGCTATGAGTGCTACAGACGGTTTAATGAGAGGTATGGGTGCTGTTGATACAGGAGCCCCTCTTAGTGTTCCTGTTGGTGAAATTACTCCTGGCCGAATCTCCAACGTCCTTGGCGAACCTGTGGATAATCTGGGTCCTGTAGAGAGTAGTACAACATTTCCAATTCACAGGTCCGCCCCGGCATTTACCCAATTGGATACTAAACTATCGATTTTTGAGACGGGGATTAAGGTTGTAGACCTTTTGGCTCCATATCGTCGAGGTGGGAAGATTGGATTATTTGGGGGGGCCGGAGTCGGAAAAACGGTTCTTATTATGGAATTAATCAATAATATTGCCAAAGCTCATGGAGGTGTATCTGTATCCGGTGGGGTAGGGGAACGTACACGTGAAGGTAATGATCTTTACATGGAGACGAAAGAATCGAAAGTTATTAATGAACAAAATATATCGGAATCAAAAGTGGCTCTGGTTTATGGTCAGATGAATGAACCACCAGGAGCTCGTATGAGAGTTGGCTCAACCGCCCCAACAATGGCAGAATATTTTCGAGATGTCAATAAGCAAGATGTACTTTTATTCATTGACAACATCTTTCGTTTTGTCCAAGCGGGATCAGAAGTCTCTGCGTTATCGGGTAGAATGCCTTCTGCCGTGGGTTATCAACCGACCCTTGGTACAGAAATGGGGTCTCTACAGGAAAGAATTACTTCCACCAAAGAAGGATCAATAACTTCGATTCAAGCTGTTTACGTACCTGCAGATGATCCGACTGACCCAGCCCCCGCTACAACATTTGCCCACTTAGATGCTACTACTGTGCTTTCAAGAGGATTAGCAGCAAAAGGTATTTATCCGGCCGTAGACCCCCTGGATTCAACCTCAACCATGTTACAACCTTGGATTGTAGGTGAGGAGCATTATGAGACGGCACAGGGAGTTAAACAGACTTTGCAGCGTTACAAGGAACCTCAAGATATTATAGCTATTCCCGGACTGGACGAATTATCCGAGGAAGACCGTTTAACGGTAGCTAGAGCTCGAAAAATAGAACGTTTCTTATCACAACCTTTTCTTGTAGCAGAAGTCTTTACTGGTTCTCCGGGTAAATATGTTAGTTTACTAGAAACAATTAAGGGATTTCAAATGATTCTTCCTGGAGAATTGGATAATCTCCCTGAACAAGCTTCTTATTTGGTTGGTAATATCGATGAAGCTACCGCAAAGGCTGCAACTTTACAAGTGGAGGGTCAATGAAAGGGATGGTATCAAATCTTCGCGTAATGGCTCCTAATCGAATCGTTTGGAATTCTGAGGTTTGGGAGATTGTTTCATCCACTAATAGTGGTCAGATTGGTATATTACCTAATCACGCGCCGCTTCTTACAGCTTTGGATATGGGAGTCCCAAGAATACGTCACGATGGGCAGTGGTCCACGATGGCGCTGATGGGCGGTTTTGCTATGATAGATAATAATCAGGTGACAATACTAGTTAACGAAGCAGAACGAGCTACCGAGATTGACCCTGACGAAGCTCGAAAAAGTTTCCAGACGGCTCAAGCTAACTCAGCTAAAGCAGAGGGCAAGAAGAGAGTAATAGAAGCTAATTTAGCGTTTAAGAGAGCCAAGGCACGATTAGAAGCTTTAAACGCTAGTTAATCCGCTTCTTCGACCCCGTGGGGATCAAAATTCAATGTGATACAGAATGTATTGAGTGACCTGATAGTCGCATCATAGTGCCATAGTACTACGTGGTTTCTATATGTATCTTAAATATCTGTAGAACTTATTAGATATCAATCCAAAGCTTATGGTATCTAATAAGTTTTACCTACTATTGGATTCGAACCAATGCCTCTCGCCGTATGAAAGCGATACTCTAACCGCTGAGTTAAGTAGGCTGGTGATATCCCTTACACGACTCTATCCCATAGATATATATATGTATATATTATATATAGCAGTGTATTCAGAAACAACTACATATTTATGGAAAAACATCTGATTTCATTTGTTTGAAACAGAAATTAGTCTTTTTTTTCGATTGGTTATATGACTTGACAAGAATCAGTCGATATCGATACAATATGTATCGTATGATCAAACTGATCAAGGGCTATAGCTCAGCGGTAGAGCGTCTCGTTTACACGTGCGCCGATGGTTATTTTTAGAAGGGTTTACCGGGACTCACCCGATTCGCGCAGGATCCTGCATGATAGATTTCTGTCTTACCTCACTGAGAGATGCAAAAGAACAGTAGCATGACAGATAAATTGATCGGAAAAAGATCAGTATAAAATAGTTGATATGGTGGATGAGTGATCTATCCAATGCTGTAGATGGTGGGGACGATGCGAGGACCCCAACAAGATCTCTTCCTCGTCTTACGAACTTTCGGGTGTAAAGAGTATCGTATATTCTTTCCAAGCGACAGAGAATATTCAATAGTACGAAGTGGATCTGTGTCTGCTAGAGGCAAACCTGTGTCAACACTAGTAACCTTATAAAAATACTTCGGGATTGCTTCATCTATATTTAGAATAAAAGGAAAAATTTAATAAAATAAATTAGTCGAGCACACGGAACCATCTTATTTGGTGGAACAAAGGTTGGTGCATCAGCAATTGTTCGTTCATCCCAACTGAAGTGGGAGAACAGTTGGTAAGAGAGCCCAATGCTGTGAAAGCGGCATGTTGGGTTCGTTAAGCAGTTCAAGAATATTCTTCATATATTCCGATCTGCATTACCGAGAATGTCTACGGTTCGAATCCGTATAGCCCTAACCTGCAAAAACAACTCATTCATCTGTTACAGTATACTCAAGTGACGCCGAATCCGGATCATTACATTCCTAGATTCAATTTGCCGAACTAATCCTTTTTATTGATAAAAAAAAATAGGTTTAGTTTTGGGTCTATTTCATTAACTGGGTTGGTAAGACGGCCGCTCAGAGAGAATGAGTATCCTAACATAATAGATTATTATATCTGACGTTTCTTTTGTAGGCCCTTTCTCAATTGGATAACTACCAATATCACAGGATTTATGAACCTTACCTCACTTCCCCAAAAAACCTATACGTGTTACACCTATTGTGGTATAGCAAGATTATAACTTTCAAACCGAAAGGAGTATGTAAATGTTTTTGCTCCATAAACATGATTCTTTTTGGATTTTTCTACTAATATCTATATCTATTCCTTATTTAGCTCTTTCGATTTCCCGACTTCTCGCCCCAATCCGAGAGGGACCAGAAAAATTGGCAAGTTACGAGTCGGGTATTGAACCAAAGGGAAATACCTGGATTCGATTCCAGATCCGTTATTACATGTTTGCTTCGGTATTTGCAATCTCCGACGTCGAGACAGTCTTTCTTTATCCTTGGGCTATAGGTTTCAGGGAATTGGGTCTATTCGCCTTCATTGAAGTGATCATCCTTATATTTATATTAATAGTTGGTTCGGTTCATGCATGGAGAAAAGGAGCATTGGAATGGTCTCAAGTCCCGAATATTCTAGTGAGAAAAGCAAAAGCAGAGTTGACCCTCGCGGAAATATTTTTCTCAATCCAATAGAGTCTATGTTCCCCGATCGGGGCGCGTTAAATTCAATTCTTTTAGCTAACATTAATGATTTTTCCAATTGGTCAAGACTATCTAGTTTGTGGCCACTTCTATATGGCACTAGCTGCTGCTTCATCGAATTTGCCTCGCTAATCGGTTCACGATTTGACTTCGACCGATATGGTCTAGTACCCAGATCCAGTCCTAGACAGGCGGACCTTATTGTGACAGCCGGTACGATAACTATGAAAATGGCCCCGTCCCTGGTAAGACTATACGAACAAATGCCCGAACCAAAATATGTAATTGCTATGGGAGCTTGCACCATTACAGGAGGCATGTTTAGTACAGATTCCTACAGTACCGTTCGCGGGGTAGATAAATTAATTCCCGTGGACCTTTATTTACCGGGTTGCCCACCCAAGCCTGAAGCTATTATTGATGCTGTGACGAAACTTCGCAAGAAAATGGCTCGGGAAAACTATAAGGGTCAAACTTATCGTCACACTCGAAAGAAATATTTTAGTCTGAATCACCGACTTGATTTCGTACCCAGTATTCATACTGATGAATATAATCAACAAATAGCTAATCAGCACACAGAATCCTTGTTAAATAGTTTTTCGGGAGGTTCAGAGAAGCTTAAATCTAAGTTTGAAGAATCAATATCAAAAACCGATGAGTAAATCTGTTTTGGAGGTGGGAATAAAAAAAAAGGTATTAACTAATATGAATACTATTGATAGATATGAGTTCAATATCGAGGCGCAGGGTCGATTATCTGCTTGGTCGACTAGGCACAGGTTTGCCCACAGACCTTTGGGTTATGATTATAGGGGTGTCGAGACCTTGCAGGTCAAAGCAGAGGAGTGGCTGTCTGTAGCTGTTGCTCCATATGTGTGTGGTTTCAATTATCTGCGTTCCCAATGTGCTTATGATGCGGCACCGGGAGGACCCTTAGTGAGCGTGTATCATCTCACGCAGATGCAAGATGAGGCAGATCAACCGGAAGAATTATGTATAAAGATCTTCGTTCCCAGAGAGAACCCCAGGATCCCGTCGGTTTATTGGGTTTGGAAAAGTTCCGACTTCCAGGAACGAGAATCTTATGATATGTTGGGAATCAGTCATCAGGGTCATCCACACCTTAAGCGTATACTGATGCCCGAGAGCTGGATCGGATGGCCTTTGCGTAAAGATTATGTGGTACCCAACTTTTATGAGTTACAGGATGCCTATCAGGTTGCGTAGAAACCAGGTTGCGTAGAAACGGAAGGGCCTTAGTCTTCTTTAAAGAATCATCCTCCTGTTCATCATTTCCATCTGATTCTTATTAAGAATGTTTACCAAACGAAGCCCGAATGATCCGTCGATTCCTCAAGATACTTCTGCATATGGTCCCTCATCCATTTTATATTTCAAAAGTCTCTTCATAGAAGAATCTCTTTCGTGTTATTGGATCAGACTATTCCTTTTATTCTACTCATCTGCCAGGAACCAGACTTGAACTGGTGACACGAGGATTTTCAGTCCTCTGCTCTACCGGCTGAGCTATCCCGGCCAACGTCTCTACGGAGATGTCTCAAATCCAAATGAGACAGATATCTTTATTTGATCCATCTCTGCCCAATCAAACCAATAGTCTCGGTAAAAAATAGTTGTTTGTTTAACATTTTCTATAGTTTTCAAATGAACCACTCAAAAAGTCTTTTAGACTTGCTCAGTGGTTCATTTGTGTTCCATACTCGAATAAAAGATTAAAGTTGAAAGGACAGGGTATTAAGCTAAATTTATCGAGCTCTGACTCTGAGTCAAAGATCTAAGATTTACTACTCCTCCCAATAGTTTGAAGGGGGTGAGATAACCATATGAATCCGAACAATCTACATATAGATTGGCAATTCTACCCTGTTCTGTTGGGGATAGAGGGACTTGAACCCTCACGGTCCTATAAAGACCAACGGATTTTCTTTCTACCACAATTTACATTGCTACTTATACCAACCGTGTAGAATGGGACTCTATCTTTATCCACGAAAACATTATTAGCTACTACTTGTTGAGGAGTATTCATTAAAATACAACAGAAGACAGGCACTGTAACAGGTGGAAAAGGAATGTGAGAGCTAGTAGGAATAGGATATATCTCTTATATACTATATATTCAAATGTTGGCGTGATCCTCGAATTTCGACTCTATGCCAACTCTAGACCGAAACAGGGGTCGCGCTCGATCCTTATTCAACTAGAAAAGCTTTTTTTTCTTCATTTCTTCGTCTCATATCCCTGTATTTCATCCCGTTCAATCACCCATACGGGGTAGTTAAATATTTAGTTACTTTAGAAATAAGAATTAATAGATTGTTCGTTGGAATAGCCCCCGTCGAGTCTCTGTACCTATCTCGCCTCGTCATCTAAAATTTAGATAGATGAATTGAGATTTGGCTCAGGATTGCCCGCAAAATAATCCTAGGTTCCCCTGAATCTGGGAGCTGTCACTCAGTACGTTTCCATACCTAGGCTCAATCTGATCGAGTCCGCAGCGTCTACCATTCCGCCATATCCCCCCCCCCCCTTGGGCCCCAACAAACTGAAACAACAAATATACAATTGACGAGAATATCTCAGTATGCTATCTACTACTATGTCTTCCATTCCATCCGTAACCATAACCCCTCTATGATTCTATTAAGTATCATGGGGAATAAACATATGCTTTGACTATGCGTCGAAATGTCTTACTTTCTTAGATCTTCGAGCCTTTTTCATTCTCTGAGTAAAATAAGAAAAGATAACCGTAATTTCATTGATCTAGAAAGAATAGATACTCGTTTAGTAAGGGAATCCAATGAGATTCCGCCTGTCGGTCACATCTTGCTAACCTATCAGACACCTATCAGACACCTATCAGACATCAGAATTATACATGAATGTACCAATTGAAGCAATATAATATCCCAATATATTTAATTCTTAGTTCTGCTTCAATTATTTATATGAATGGGTATGCTACAGGGTTTTCGTTCAATACAAATTATGGCCCAATATTGATTGTTTGTTTATCACCCCCCCCCTTCTTCTTTTCAAGAGTTGATAACAACTTGAGTATTTGTGAGTTCTCATTCATATGTTATGATTGTCACAAATACTAATCGTTAATGAAATTGATTGAGTATCACTTCATAAATAATATTTTCATACCAATCCCCGAAAATTTTATTTTCACTTATGAAACGTTTATAGAAAAGGAGTTTTTACGTCTCGCTACCGAGGACCTCGTTTGAAAGTGATACGTCGTCTAAAGAATTTACCAGGGCTTACAGGGAAAACATCCAATCCAGGAGAAACTCGAATTGCTACTGATCAATCTGCTTCGAGAAAAATTTCTCAATTCTGCGTGCGTTTGGAGGCCAAACAGAGATTACGTTTTAATTATGGATTAACAGAACGCTAATTACTTAGATATGTTCGTATTGCTAGAAAAACTAAGGGTTCGACAGGCCAAGTACCGTTGCAATTACTTGAAATGCGTTTAGATAATATTATTTTTCATTCAGGTATGGCTTCCACTATTCCTGCAGCTAGACAATTAGTTAATCATAGACACATCTTAGTGAACGACCGTATTGTGGATGTACCCAGCTACCGTTGTAAACCGAAAGATATTATTACTGTTCGGAATCGACCAACTTCCTATAATGGGCTTAGGAGTGGCATTAATGAGTCTTCTCGAGGGGACAAAATACCGGATCATTTAAGTTTTTCTCTATTGGAAGGCAACAGACCGAAGGGGTTGGTGAATCGGATTGCCAATCGGGAATCTATCGATTTGAATATCAATGAATTGTTAGTTGTCGAGTATTATTCTCGCAAAGCTTAACCCTAAGTGATTTCTGATTTCTTTAAGAATTCAAGAACTTAATAGAATAATTTGAGAATCCTTGTTACAAGGATTCTTAGGCAGTCTACTCAAAATAACAAGTAACCAGTAGATAACTAAAAAGTTAAAAGGGTTTTTCCGATATATCTGACTCATTTCTTTCAGCAGAAACCAACCCCCAATCTTGTACTTTAGAACCTTCTAGTTCAAAAAAGGTGAAATCGACGCACCATACAATATTCCGAGCCACCAATACGGGCGATTTCAAACAATAAATAATTCTAGTACCAATAGATTATTAATAGACTGTTAGGATCCCTTACCGTTATAAAATGTTCCTTCGGTATTAGTCGAAACTATTTCTCCAGACTAATCTCAGATTTCTGATGAATTAGCAGCTTACCAAGATATTTTTTTTGAATAAAAAAAAAAGAGGGAGACACAAATGTGTATGAATATGGAGAGGAGGGGGAGGGATTCGAACCCTCGGTAAACAGAAATCTACTTAGCATTTCCGGTGCTACACCTTAAACCGCTCGGTCACCCTTCCTGTAGAATTTGATTCCCCAAATGCTCTCACATATTCTAGACATTTAGGTAGCAAAATGGCAAGTTAGTGGTCAATGATAATTATAAATTAATAATCTTTGAAATATAAATTTAGGATTCACCAGGTATTAGAAACGAGGATTAATATTCAAGGTTGAGATAGAAAAAAGAACGAGATTCGACATATATAGCTTTAGTCATTCTAAGATATATTTTCATACATCCTCGATCCCTTTAAATTGAGTAGATTTTGACGGGACAATATGGGATAGGCATCGTTGGAGGAGGAATGGACCCAAGTTGTTCATCGGTTTCTTGCGAGCCTGGACATTTTTTCTACCCCTAAGAAAAATGAGGTACATAACCATTAAAGAGATATACAGCGTGCCTTATCGCTTTATTAATCTTCTTCTTCGTAACCTTGATCAATATAATAATAAGTGGAATGTGATAGAGAAAAAAAAAATTAGAATTGATTATGCCTAGATCTCAGAGAAATGACAATTTTATTGACAAAACTTTCACAATTCTAGCAGATATTTTGTTACAAATTCTACCGACCACTAAAAGAGAAAGGGAAGCTTTTACCTATTATAGGGATGGTGCGATTCGAGGGGGGAACCGATTCGGACCTATTCAGAATGAATTGAGAAGGTTCCAGTCTCGATAGACCCACATTTGGTGAAGGTGTGTTTTGATTGGGAAACAAGTCCTTCGGTCGCGTATCCACGATTGATGCAGCCTTGGATGCTACAGCTCCAATTCCCGACGGATCTTGGTATCAAGCAAAAGGTTAAACCTATGAAATAATATGTGATGAATGGTTTCATGAGTAAGCATGGGGGGGGGGGCGCCACGTGTAGGAATCGACAATCCAAAGGCTTCGTTAAATTCCAGTTTCGCCACGTATCAGACCTTTCCGACAATTTTCAGGTCGTGGCAACTATCGATAGTGATTGGGACAACAAACAGCCATCCCGTTTGTGTTTTGGATGCCCTTAGAATCATCGAAGATTGTCGAGGTAAGTAATCCCCTCAAAACACAAAGCGTTGGGAACGAAGAAATTGTCAAAGAGTTTATTGATACTATCATATTATATTCTCTCAGTAAAAAACTCTTTGCAAGAAGGATGGTTAGACATTAGTTTCAGGAGACACTAGCCCCCGCTTAACCATAGGTTAGGGGTGGGAATAAGTAGACTATTCCAAATACTATTTTCCCTCCGTGCATCAAGCGGGAGGAGCCGTATGAGATGGGAATCTCACGTACGGTTTTGGAGCGGAGCCTATTTGCATTAGCAACCGTAACGGATGTCAGCCCAATCTGAAGGAGAATATGCAGAAGCTTCATAAAATTACTACAAAGCTATGCGTTTAGAGATTGATTCTTACGATCGTAGTTACATACTTTATAATATAGGTCTTACTCATACTAGTAATGGGAAACATGCAAAAGCTTTGGAGTACTATTTTCAAGCATTGGAGCGGAATTCTTTTCTGCCACAAGCTCTTAATAATATGGCTGTGATCCGTCACCACGTGCGATTATCTACACTTTAGGATCTTTTAGTTTGTAACTATTCAACCAAAGAAAAAGGCTTCCCACAAGCATACTTCCGAACAAAAGTTGTCACAAGCTGTGGAATCCAGTACCCCCCCCTCCCTGAAGCAACCCAGGTTTGAGGGAGGAAGATAGCCTAACTATCCCATGGATAATTGACTGAATCGAAGGATATAGCACCGTAAAGATTCATCATTGAAAATCTGGGTCGATACGATGAGATTGGTCCACCCCAAAAATTATACAATTTAGCTCTGTAGCAGAGTTGATTGGGAAAAAATAAATAGCGAACCACGGTGTAGCATCAAATCCCAAAGGAAGAATCTATCTAAATGGATCCATATTAAGAATAGGATAGTTAGCTTTGATAAAAAAAAAAGAAAGATTATTATTATTTTTTTTTCTTAACTAGGAGTATGGAAAAGATTCTATTCGAGACGAATGGAATTAGAAACCCCTATCAGTGACTATTCTTAGTTCCTTCACAAATCAGGAGTAACCCTTCCTTCTCTCTCTTGATTGAACAGACAAGAGGCTAATGAGTAATCATTTGAGCCGTATGAGGTAGGAAACTCTCAGGTTCGGTTCTAAGGGAGGAGATCGCGGAAGAATCTATCCATCCTGACCGAGGGGAACAGGCCATTCAACAAGGAGACTCAGAGATTTCAGAAGCTTGGTTTGATCAAGCTGCTGAGTATTGGAAACAAGCAATAGCACCTTCCCCCAGTAATTACATTGAAGCACAGAATCGGTTAAAAATTACAGGACGTTCTTTTTCTCCTTAGTGAGTGAAGGAAACACAGCGACATACATGAAAAAATTTAACAAATAGAATTAGGGGGAAAAAAAAATTCTTGCTTACCCAACCCCCACCCAGTCACACTTTGCTTCTTCTCCACTACCAAATGAATGATCGATGTTGCAAAGTCCATGAGGCACCAGTAGGTTGTGTAATAATAAGATTAAATGCCTGCCCCGCATAATTCTTCTATTGCAGCTGCTCCAGTTCCAAACTCAAGGGGAAAAAGAATACTTTACTAGTTAGTAGTAAAAATTCTAGTTCTTAGAAGTTTTGTATCCTCTGTTGGTAGGTTGTTGTTATCCCTCGTCCGAAGAGAGGAGAGTCTCGATGACTATTCGTTCACCAGAACCAGAAGTCAAGATTATGGTGGAAAAGGATCCCGTGAAAACCTCTTTCGAGAAATGGGCTCAACCTGGACATTTCTCGAGAAATTTGGCTAAGGGTCCTAGTACCACCACATGGATTTGGAATCTACATGCTGATGCTCATGATTTTGATAGTCATACCAATGATTCAGAGGATATATCCCGTAAAATATTTAGCGCTCATTTTGGTCAACTAGCTATTATTTTCATCCGGTTGAGCGGTATGTATTTTCACGGGGCTCGTTTCTCCAATTACGAGGCATGGCTAAATGACCCTACTCACGTGAAGCCTAGCGCTCAGGTGGTTTGGCCAATAGTGGGTCAAGAGATACTTAATGGGGATGTGGGCGGGGGATTTCAGGGAGTACAGATAACGTCCGGATTCTTTCAACTTTGGCGAGCTTCCGGAATAACTAATGAGTTACAGCTCTATTGCACAGCGATCGGTGCTTTAATCTTTGCGGGATTAATGCTCTTTGCTGGTTGGTTTCATTACCACAAGGCTGCTCCAAAATTGGCCTGGTTCCAAAATGTAGAATCCATGCTGAATCACCATCTAGCAGGTCTCTTGGGATTGGGTTCTCTAGGGTGGGCGGGACATCAGATACACGTTTCGCTACCGATTAACCAACTATTAGATGCGGGAGTTGACCCCAAAGAAATACCCCTTCCTCACGAATCTATCCTTAATCGTGATCTTTTAGCTCAAACGTATCCTAGTTTTACAAAAGGATTAATCCCATTTTTCACTCTTGACTGGTCAGAATACTCAGATTTTTTAACCTTCCGCGGGGGATTGAATCCAGTAACTGGGGGATTGTGGCTGACCGATACCGTGCATCACCATCTAGCCATTGCAGTTCTTTTCTTGATAGCTGGTCATATGTATAGAACCAATTGGGGTATCGGACACAGTACGAAAGAGATTTTGGAAGCTCATAAAGGCCCCTTCACTGGTGAGGGTCACAAGGGTCTTTATGAGATTTTAACCACTTCGTGGCATGCTCAATTATCTATTAATCTTGCCCTGCTAGGCTCTTTAACAATTATAGTTGCCCATCACATGTACGCTATGCCACCTTATCCGTACTTAGCCACCGATTATGCTACACAACTTTCCTTGTTTACACATCACATGTGGATCGGGGGTTTCTTAATAGTTGGCGCGGCTGCGCACGCAGCTATTTTTATGGTAAGGGATTATGATCCGACTACTCAATATAACAATCTGTTAGATCGTGTCATTCGGCATCGTGATGCAATAATTTCACATCTTAACTGGGTCTGCATCTTTCTAGGTTTCCATAGTTTCGGCCTATACATTCATAACGATACTATGAGTGCTTTGGGACGTCCCCAAGATATGTTTTCAGATACCGCTATTCAGTTACAACCCATATTTGCTCAGTGGGTGCAAAATACTCATGCTTCCGCTCCTGGTTCAACCGCACCTAATGCAGCGGCAAGTACTAGCTTAACCTGGGGGGGTAGCGATTTAGTAGCAGTAGCTGGCAAAGTTGCTTTAGCACCAATTCCATTAGGTACTGCAGATTTCTTGGTACACCACATTCATGCATTTACAATTCATGTTACTGTATTAATCTCACTGAAAGGTGTTCTGTTTGCGCGCAGCTCCCGCCTAATACCTGATAAAGCAAATCTTGGTTTTCGTTTTCCTTGCGACGGTCCAGGTAGAGGAGGTACCTGTCAGGTATCTGCTTGGGATCACGTCTTCTTAGGGTTGTTCTGGATGTACAATTCCATCTCAGTAGTTATTTTTCACTTCAGTTGGAAGATGCAATCCGATGTACGGGGTAGTATAAGTGAACAGGGAGCGGTGAACCATATTACTGGGGGAAATTTTGCGCAGAGCTCAACCACTATTAATGGATGGCTGCGTGACTTCTTGTGGGCACAAGCTTCCCAAGTCATTCAATCATATGGTTCCTCGTTATCCGCATATGGTCTTCTATTCTTGGGGGCTCATTTTGTTTGGGCTTTCAGCCTAATGTTCCTATTCAGTGGTCGCGGATACTGGCAAGAACTCATTGAATCTATTGTTTGGGCTCATAATAAGCTGAAAGTTGCTCCTGTTACCCAACCTAGGGCTCTGAGTATCATACAGGGACGTGCCGTAGGAGTAGCTCATTACCTTCTGGGTGGAATCGCCACAACATGGGCGTTCTTCCTAGCGAGAATCATTGCAGTGGGATAATGGCTAGGAGGATTTGAGAAACATTACGGCATCAAGATTTCCAAAGTTCAGCCAGGGTCTATCCCAAGACCCAACTACTCGTCGTATCTGGTTCGGTATAGCCACTGCGCATGACTTTGAGAGTCATGACGATACTACCGAGGAGCGTCTCTATCAAAAAATATTTGCTTCTCATTCCGGTCAATTAGCTATAATTTTTCTCTGGACCTCTGGGAATTTATTCCATGTGGCTCGGCAGGGTAACTTCGAGGCATGGGTGAGGGACCCATTACATGTGAGACCAATTGCTCATGCAATTTGGGATCCTCATTTCGGTCAGCCAGCTGTCGAAGCTTATACTCGGGGGGGGGCTCCGGGTCCAGTGAATATTGCTTATTCTGGTGTATATCAATGGTGGTACACCATTGGTTTACGTAACAACCAAGATCTATATACTGGAGCTATCTTTTTGCTAGCTATTTCCGCTTCGTTCTTATTAGCTGGCTGGTTACACCTACAACCGAAATGGAAACCGAGCATTTCTTGGTTCAAAAATGCTGAATCTCGGCTCAACCACCATCTTTCAGGACTCTTCGGAGTGAGTTCTTTAGCTTGGACAGGACATTTGATCCATGTAGCCATCCCCGAATCTAGGGGTGTACATGTGAGATGGGATAATCTATTAACCGCAACCCCCCATCCTCAAGGCTTGGGACCCTTTTTCTCGGGTCAGTGGAGTGTTTACGCACAGGATCCTGACTCTAGTAACCACTTGTTTAATAGTGCCCAAGGAGCAGGAACGGCTATTTCAACTTTTCTCGGGGGATTCCATCCACAAACTCAAAGTTTATGGCTAACTGATATTGCTCATCATCATTTGGCAATTGCAGCTGTGTTTATTATTGCTGGTCACACGTACAGGACTAACTCTGGTATTGGACATAGTATAAAAGAGATTTTGGAGGCTCATACTCCTCCAGGTGGCAGGTTGGGGCGCGGACACAAGGGACTTTATGATACGGTCAATAACTCCCTCCATTTTCAACTAGGACTCGCTTTAGCCGCTTTAGGAGTCACCACTTCCCTAGTTGCGCAACATATGTATTCCTTACCCGCTTATGCTTTTATAGCGCAAGATTATACGACCCAAGCCGCACTATACACCCATCACCAATATATTGCCGGGTTTATTATGACAGGAGCCTTCGCACATGGGGCTATATTCTTTATTAGAGATTACGATCCGGAACAAAATAAGGATAACGTCTTAGCAAGAATGTTGGAACATAAAGAAGCAATAATAGCCCATTTAAGTTGGGCTAGTTTATTCCTAGGGTTCCACACTCTAGGTCTCTACGTTCATAACGATGTAATGCTAGCCTTCGGAACTCCGGAGAAGCAGATTCTTATTGAACCTGTATTTGCTCAATGGATCCAATCCACTCACGGTAAAGCTTTATATGGTTTCGACGTACTTCTATCCTCAACAGATAGTCCAGCAATTAATGCCGGTCGGGGATTATGGTTACCCGGTTGGTTGGATGCTGTTAATAACAACAGTAACTCATTATTTCTAACGATTGGACCCGGAGATTTTCTAGTTCACCATGCTATTGCTTTGGGTCTACACACAACTACACTGATTTTAGTGAAAGGTGCGTTAGACGCGCGAGGATCCAAGCTGATGCCAGATAAGAAAGAATTTGGTTACAGTTTCCCTTGCGACGGTCCAGGTAGAGGTGGTACCTGCGACATTTCAGCTTGGGACGCCTTTTATTTAGCAGTTTTCTGGATGCTGAACACCATCGGATGGGTCACTTTCTATTGGCACTGGAAACATATCACCCTGTGGCAAGGTAATGTTGCTCAATTTAATGAATCCTCTACTTATTTGATGGGATGGTTGAGGGATTACTTACGGTTGAACTCTTCGCAACTTATTAATGGCTACAATCCATTCGGTATGAACAGTTTATCTGTATGGGCATGGATGTTCTTATTTGGACATCTGGTGTGGGCCATTGGATTCATGTTTCTCATTTCCTGGCGTGGCTACTGGCAAGAACTAATTGAAACTCTAGCTTGGGCCCACGAGCGTACACCCTTGGCAAATGTGATACGTTGGAAAGATAAACCAGTTGCTCTTTCTATTGTTCAAGCACGATTAGTGGGACTAGCCCACTTCTCTGTAGGTTACATATTTACCTACGCAGCTTTTCTAATAGCATCTACATCAGGTAAATTTGGATAACTCTATCTCTCTCTGTTTCGACTAGCAAAATGTCTATGCGTCGGGCTCAACCCCACCCCCCCTACATCTGGGCCAATCGCAAGACCAACTATTCACGGCTCAATAAATATAAAGAAATAAATTGATTTATTTCTTTATATTTATTGATAAATTAAGAACTTTGATTGCAGATACGATCCCTTTTAGAATAGTATTCCAACCCTGCTGACCTATGAATTATGGCAAAGAAGAGTCTCATTGAGAGGGAGAAGAGAAGAGAAAAATTGGTGAAAGAATATGATCTCATTCGTCAATCTTTGAAACAACAGATCAGAAAGAGTTCATCAATCCAGGAAAAGATAAAGATTTCCAAAGGATTACAATCTCTACCGCGTAACAGTGCACCCGCCCGTCTCCGTAAACGATGCTCCCTAACCGGACGACCCAGATCCAATTATCGAGACTCTGGTTTATCTAGACACGTACTTCGCGAAATGGCACACACTTGTTTGCTACCTGGAGTAATAAAATCAAGTTGGTGAAAAAAAGTCTTATTCAATTAATAAAAAAGAAGAACAGATATTTATAGATTAACAGTTTTTCCTCATGTTCAATGTAATTATTCAAGAAATGTATAATAATTACATTGAAGGCATCAACCACGCGGGGTAGAGCAGCTTGGTAGCTCGCAAGGCTCATAACCTTGAGGTCACGGGTTCAAATCCTGTCTCCGCAAAGGAACCCGTTAATTCTCTATCTAATAGAGTGATAGGCCACCCTTCCCTATCGAGCTTACCCTAATCATTTTATTTCTCGTGTCCCACTGACGAATCAAACCCAAGACTCGTAGAGTCTAGACCGGATAAATTTGAGTATTTCCGATAGTTTCTAGGTTATGGTTATTTCACATCACACGACAAGAATAGGAAAGAGGGTATAAAAATGAATTATCAACACAACTATCGTTTGCTTCGCCTCAGATCAACATTTTCTTTTACCAAGTTCTAGTATCTGGAAAGAAGAAAAAACGGAGCAAACAAAATAGTTTTGTTTTTGTATGCCACGTATAATTCCCCCCAATTATACCATTCAATTGGTAGGCCCCTTTAACTCAGTGGTAGAGTACCGCCATGGTAAGGCGTAAGTCGTCGGTTCAAATCCGATAAGGGGCTGATCAAACAGTTGTACGAAGCATCAAACTCGAGCTGTCTCTCTTTAGCATAAGCACCTAGGTCAGTAAGATCTGCGTGCGAAAGAACAATATTGTCTCTTTCATTTCTAGAAAATTATGAGGATACTGGTGTTTAAACAGCTTTTTTTTGATAAAAAAGGGTGGAATTATGATATTCCTTCAGACGCCCGTTAAATCAGAATCTATCAATTCTCCTATTTACTATTTAATTGAACCTGAATCCAATCGACAAGATTATTTATAGATTGAAGGGGAAGAACAAAAAGGAGAAAAAGATTCATTTACTGGATAGTCCTAGAATTAGTACGAGGCTAGCTCTCTTCAAAATAAATTCTGCAGTTGAATTGTTTGTCTCATCCTGATTCCTAATCGGAAATGTATCGTTACCCACGATACCGAAGAATCAAATGGATATAATTCCTACTATTAGGAATTATTTAGTTACCCCTAGCGTGGGAATTAGATATGAATTCTCAGTATCAATATATTTCTATTCAGTTGAAAAAAAAAACTATTGGATAATCCTTTTTTCTGTATAGATAATTTCCATGAGTCATTAAAGAATTCTTCAACTCTCTTAATTCATTAAGACTCCTGTTTTTTATATTCCTCACACAATCAAAATTTATTTTTTTGGGAACTCGAAGCAGGGGTATAAACTTTTCATTCAATGTCGCTATTTTAAACACCTTTTCTATTCGAAGCTAGGTCGAAGTATGCCACTACTCATTCGCACGATTCGGGACTAGAAAGCTTTCAATTTTTGGTGGAGATTGGTAAAATAATTATTGGGATGTTCCTAAAGAAAAAGTATAGATGAGTACCATAAAAATACAGATCAGATGGATCTATAGACATGCGTATAGTATCTATACTACTAACCTTTTCACGGATTCTAAGAGACAAATTTATTATTTGATCTTTTTCTTTTCTCGAACCTTTTTATCTCTCTCTTCATCGGTGAAAAACGGATAGGAAGAGGAAGAAGAGTTGGAAGAAGATACTGGCACTGCAGGGGAAGATCTAATAGATGTCAATGGTTGTTTGACAAAAAAAAATAGTATCTTTGGGATGGAGTCCCAAAGTAGGGTCCGTTAATACGGCAGAAGGGTTGACACAATCTCGGAAGAAAAGAAAGGTTTACCCACTTTCTGAGGAATAACGTAACAAACTATATTGTCTCGGGCCTAAGCCGATATGGATAGATTGAAAAAGAAGAGACGATTGAAAAAAACGTAGAATTGGATGAGAAAGAAGAGAAGGAAGAATACTAGCGAGAAACACGGACAAGGAACTGGAGAGTGGAGAGGAAGGAAAAGGGAGAGAAAGGTAGGATAAAGAAAGTGATAAGTAATGGAATCAAAACGAAGAAAGAGGGGAAAAAGCAAAAGACTCCCGCTAAGATCTATCAGTATCATTCTCGTGCGATAACTGCCAGGAGTATGCTGTTTCGGTGAACAATTTTTCAGAAGGGATGATGATGTGATGGTTCAATCTTCTGCAAAGTACCGTAACTATACTACTTCATAGAAGAAGGAAGGGAACCCAGAAATGGTTCAGGGAGTTGAGTGAGGGAATAATTATGACCATCGCCATTGGAAAATCTTCCAAGGAGCCGAAAGATTTATTTGATAGTATGGACGATTGGCTAAGAAGAGATCGTTTTGTTTTCGTAGGTTGGTCCGGTCTATTACTCTTTCCCACCGCTTACTTCGCCTTAGGTGGTTGGTTCACCGGTACAACCTTCGTCACCTCATGGTATACTCATGGATTAGCTAGTTCCTACTTGGAGGGTTGTAACTTCTTGACTGCAGCAGTTTCGACTCCTGCTAATAGTTTAGCGCACTCCTTGCTTCTGCTATGGGGTCCCGAAGCACAAGGAGATTTCACCCGTTGGTGCCAATTGGGAGGCCTATGGACCTTCGTTGCTCTTCACGGTTCCTTTGCTCTGATAGGTTTCATGTTACGTCAATTCGAACTTGCTAGGTCTGTACAATTACGTCCCTACAACGCAATAGCGTTCTCCGCTCCTATTGCCGTTTTTGTCTCTGTATTCTTGATTTACCCCTTGGGGCAATCCGGTCGGTTCTTCGCACCCAGTTTCGGGGTAGCAGCTATCTTTCGATTCATTCTCTTTTTCCAAGGTTTTCATAATTGGACGTTAAACCCATTCCATATGATGGGGGTTGCAGGCGTTCTTGGTGCTGCCCTTTTATGTGCCATTCATGGTGCTACAGTGGAAAACACTCTATTTGAAGATGGTGATGGTGCGAACACATTCCGCGCGTTTAACCCAACTCAATCCGAAGAGACTCATTCAATGGTAACTGCTAATCGTTTCTGGTCCCAAATATTCGGTGTCGCTTTCTCCAACAAACGTTGGTTACACTTTTTCACGTTATTCGTGCCAGTGACCGGTTTATGGATGAGTGCTATTGGAGTAGTTGGTCTCGCCCTGAATCTACGCGCGTACGACTTTGTTTCCCAAGAAATTCGTGCAGCAGAAGATCCTGAGTTTGAGACTTTTTACACAAAGAACATCCTATTAAACGAAGGGATTCGTGCTTGGATGGCAGCCCAGGATCAGCCTCACGAAAACCTTGTATTTCCCGAGGAGGTCTTACCCCGTGGAAACGCTCTTTAATGGAACCCTCTCTCTGGGTGGTCGCGATCAGGAAACCACAGGTTTCGCTTGGTGGGCCGGTAACGCTCGACTCATTAATCTGTCTGGTAAATTACTTGGTGCCCACGTGGCTCATGCTGGTTTGATTGTATTTTGGGCCGGAGCTATGAATCTATTTGAAGTGGCTCATTTCGTTTCGGAAAAGCCTATGTATGAACAAGGTTTAATCTTACTTCCCCACCTAGCTACCCTGGGTTGGGGGGTAGGTCCCGGGGGGGAGGTCACCGATACTTTCCCATATTTTGTTTCCGGAGTACTTCATTTGATATCCTCCGCAGTTCTAGGGTTTGGGGGCATCTATCATGCTCTGATTGGGCCCGAAACTTTGGAAGAATCCTTTCCATTCTTTGGCTATATATGGAAAGATAAGAATAAGATGACTACAATTCTAGGTATCCATTTAATACTATTAGGCGTCGGTGCCTTCCTCTTAGTGTTCAAAGCACTTTATTTTGGAGGTTTATATGATACATGGGCACCTGGGGGCGGGGATGTAAGAAAGATTACAAACCTCACCCTAAGTCCGAATGTTATCTTTGGTTATCTACTAAAATCCCCCTTTGGTGGAGAAGGCTGGATTGTAAGTGTAGATAATCTAGAAGATATTATTGGGGGACATGTCTGGTTGGGCTCTATTTGTATTTTTGGGGGAATCTGGCACATATTAACAAAACCATTTGCTTGGGCTCGGCGTGCTTTCGTATGGTCCGGAGAAGCTTATTCGTCCTACAGTTTAGGAGCTCTTGCTATCTTCGGTTTCACCGCTTGTTGCTTCGTCTGGTTCAACAACACAGCATATCCTAGTGAATTTTATGGTCCCACTGGCCCAGAAGCTTCTCAGGCTCAAGCTTTTACCTTTCTTGTCAGGGACCAACGTCTCGGTGCCAACGTAGGTTCTGCTCAGGGACCTACCGGGTTGGGTAAATATCTGATGCGTTCCCCCACGGGAGAAATCATATTTGGAGGCGAAACCATGCGTTTCTGGGACCTTCGCGCTCCTTGGTTGGAACCCTTAAGAGGTCCTAATGGTTTGGATCTTAGTAAGCTGAAGAAAGATATACAACCGTGGCAGGAGCGACGATCCGCAGAGTATATGACTCATGCGCCCTTGGGTTCTCTAAACTCCGTGGGTGGAGTAGCTACCGAGATCAATGCCGTGAACTATGTCTCTCCTCGGAGTTGGTTGGCGACTTCTCATTTTGTTCTCGGATTCTTTTTCTTCGTGGGCCACCTATGGCACGCAGGAAGGGCTCGTGCAGCTGCAGCCGGGTTTGAAAAAGGAATTGATCGTGATACCGAACCCGTTCTTTCTATGACACCCCTTAATTGAAAATTAAACCTTGGGTAAGAATCGTTGAGGTAGTGATAGAAAAGAAATAAGCAAAGAATTATTTCCTTACTAGTAGGTTAGTAGCTGCTAGATGGATGTACGTCCCTGGATTCACCGCATCGAGGTAGATTCTATTTGTCTATCTATCTATTTAGATAGATAGATAGATACCAAGCGATTCTTAGTTAGTTCGTCGGTGCAAGTAGCTCTTAGAGCTTATAAACCAGGTAGAAACTCACCTAGTAATTAGTGTTTATTCTTCCGAAACAATAGTTTCTAAATAACCACGAACCAGAAGGTAGCCACGCCTCTTTTTTAAATGTTTAGAAATACTCCCACGGAATACCCCATTTTGGGGTGGTAGGGGAGGCATGCTGATGGGAATAGGTAAACAACTCAAGGATCATTCATTTTGGATCCCCGTGAGTCGCATACGGTAATGCGCGGACTCATCCCACGAATAGGTGTGGGTTATTCAGATTCAGACAACCTCATTATATTCTTCCGGCAAATCAGTCGATGGGACTAGTGTCAATCTAAAATGTATTTAGTTGGTATTCCATTTTGTGCATACGCTACCACCCCTCAAACCTTGAGAGATACTGATGCGGGTCCCAGCCACAACCGAATCCCAGAATAAAACTATTTTTAGACTGCTCACTTTAGTAGATGGGAGGTTATTTGTTGCTAAAGAAAAGAAGAAAAAGTTATCGCTGGGTACCTGAAGGATACTAGATACTATCGGATGATTCTTTTAAGGAATAATTCTTTTTAGACCAGTTATACCTCTCATTTTTTGTCCCTGAGTATTTGATACTAAGCCAATAGTAGGAGAGAGAGGGATTCGAACCCTCGATGGCGTTTCAACACCATGCCAGTTTTCAAGACTGGAGCCATAAACCCCTCGACCATCTCTCCTGCAGAGACGGATTCCTTACTCAATAATCAAAGGATTAATCCTCTAGTTTAGGTGAAATGGGAATCTAATCAATCTCAAGACATATGCATTGTATCAAGATCTATCTTTACTGTGAAAGATATAGAGTGGGAGGAATCTCATAAGATTGATCGTGGAGTTGCTCTGGATGATCATCCCGAATGGAGAGATTTTCACTTCCATTCAACGAATCATTGATAGATTCAGTGACATTAGACTCTAGAGTACCAGAAGGATTTTGATTCCCCCCTCAAATACCTGGTACAGTGAAAGTCTCACCGGATGCGGATTGGATGGTACAAATAACCCATTCCTTATATTTATACGGAGGGAATCAGATTTATGATAATGACAATCGCTTTCCAATTGGCTTTATTCACATTAATTGCTACCTCATTCCTACTAGTTGTTGGCGTCCCTGTAGCGTTCGCTTCCCCCGGCCGTTGGTCCAGCAATAAAAATATTGTCTTTTCAGGGGCTTCATTATGGATCGGATTAGTTTCCTCAGTAGGTATACCCAACTCCTTTATCTCTCAATAATCCGATGCTTCGGTTCCTCTTCTCGTAATTCACTGTTACGAGTGGAGATGTAAAATCAAGAAGATTTTTCTTTGTAGAAAGGAGCTAGGGAATAGGTACTCTGTTTCGATCTGTTTCGGGGGGGGGGGGTGGGTCCTCTCGCCCGCAAAAAAGCTCTTTTGGTCGGGTTCTGATTAATAAACTAGATACGTCAATCTGTAAAATCACTACACATTGAATATGTGATGCGGTGTAGAATGCGGTAACAGATTATGCGGATATAGTTGAATGGTAAAATATCTCCTTGCCAAGGAGATGACGCGGGTTCGATTCCCGCTATCCGCCCATCAAATAACTAAGGAGTCTGCTATATACATAGAAAAACGCATTAAGAATCAATCATTCAAGAATTATTGAATTCTTTTTTGTTTATCTATCCGGGGAGCGTCTCGTTCTTATTCTGAATCTTAAAAACTCCGACCATACTCTTTTACAAAGAGGCATCCAATTGCGGATGGATCCAGTGATTTTTTTTTTCCACTTATTTCAAAAGACGCGCAAGTAGGTTCAACGACAGTATTAATTGATTAGATTGAATCCTCCTCGGCTTCACGTGGTGGATACACACCCACCTAAGCTCTCTATTGGCACTCATTAGGCCCACTAAACATAGCGCCTACGCGCAGTACAACAGAACAGGAAGGAGGCTTTAGTAGTATGAGAGAGGATGGAAACCGGGCCCGCGAGAATCTACACCAGCGCTTAAGGGCTGAGGTAGTCAAGATGAAGGCCGCTCGCCAGAGGGCGCAGCGTCCCTTTCCCTTTATGTGGAAGAATTCCCTCTTTAGCCCGCAACCGACGGACCCCGACAATCAGGAGACACTATTCGTGGATGACGCAGCAAGTAGCACGAGCTTACACTCTTTCCGTCCGGACCTTGGCTTCCCACGAGCTAGTCCTACTGATGTCTATTGTAGAGAGAATGCTACAAGATCGCACAGGATTGCCCATCAGCCTCGAGAACGACGGGCTGCTCTCCCTATCCTATCCCTAACCCGCACCGCGGAGAAGGATTGGGTTCTGTCCTCTCTAGACCGCTTCCTTCGGGCACAGAGCATGAACTTACTCGGATTAGAGATCCCCTTAGAATGCAAGCCCTGAGACTCCACTCTTCCAGCCGCTAACAGCTGCCCCCTTTCTCCCCCATTGCGGATTGTTCTAGGGCATTGCCGACCAGACGAAAAGACCGTATCTCTTCTTTTATGCCTAGGGGAAAAATATCGACAGAATATACATTCCTCCGGCTAATGTATATTCTGTCAACACTATTGACACTATCAATATCTTCGGCGTCCCGCCGCCTTCCTTCTGCGTGGGGTTCAAATAGTCCACTATAGCCCATTAGTGGTACGAGAAATAACAGGTGACTTAGCTATGACCAAACGGCTGGGGTAAGGACAAAAAACATCAACTGATGGCCGGGAATGAATAGGATAGGGGGATAAGCAACTTGCTAACGTTTCTGCTCGATAGTATACTTATTAGTAAGCGACTTACTATCAAGCATTCCGCATCAACGGAGTTTTTTTCTTGGATTGAGATCTGTCACAGATAGTTAGGTAAGGGCGATATAGTCAAGTGGTAAGACGGAGGATTGCAAATCCTTCATCCCCCAGTTCGAATCTGGGTGTCGCCTGATACAACATTATATATGTTGCTTTTTTCTTTCAGGGATTGTTTGTTGCGCCGAAACCGGATACAAATCGAGATGCTCTATAGTCTATTATAGCCTATCACGCTAAATGTATATCGATGCGTCACGCATAAGCAATCCCAATAATAGTATATCACCGATTTATAAATCAAAGGTCTGAATCCTCAAGATTTTGCAATAAGGATTTGGTAACATAAAAAAAAGGTCTATACATCCTCATTATCTTTTGCTATTGGGGTATCCTATTGAATAGGAGTGTAATTATCATGCACGGCATGTTTCCAAGCCTGGACTCGTATTTGGACTCGTAAATATTCAATAATTAGTAAATTTCAAGAGAGTTGAAGGGATAGGAATTATAATTACGGATCTAGTTAGTATAGCTTGGGCTGCCCCGACGGTGATTTCTACATTCTCCCTCTCACCTGCAGTTTGGGGAAGAAGTGGGTTATAAGAAATGACCATTTCTTTCGCAGTCTGATTCGGGGAATGCAAATCGTTGTAACGATACCAACGATTTGCGTTCTCCCTACGCCGGAATCTGTTTCTCAGTAGGAAACATAATATAAGCTACTCTCCTACCCTGTGAAATAATTTATTCTTTTAATCTCAATCTATGCAAAATTGTTCTCTCTCGGGAGGATTCAGCTACTGGAGTTTTTCGCTCTAAAGCATCTGCTGGTTAATTTCGCTAAATGTATCAATATGATCGTTTTACAAACCCGCATTATTAATAATGATATATGTTGCAGTTCCATCTGGAAGTATTTCAGCCGATGGTAGGTTGGGATCCAGACGACAACCCTGAAAGATCATAATGCCTCGACATAGGTAAAACAAAATTATAGGGATAGGCTGAGACTTTTTAGGTTAGTCGGTGAGTAACCCCCCCCCCCCCTAAAAACCATATGTGATTCTTTCGGCTTGTTGTGACTTAAGCGATGCGGAGAATTCTCAAAATATTATTATTCTTTTCTTCATTTTTAGAGAGAATAAGCTATAACCAAATAGATGTCACGAAAAGATAACGTCTTGGGATACCTATTCTTACTCTTCCCGTTAGTTTTGAAGACTGAAGAAACAAATTGAATCAATTTAGTCCTGGATTACTTTTTTTCCATTGCCAAATCTAATCTACTAGTTCTGCCACTGCTTCAAGTTTTGGATGTTTTGCATAAAGATATGTGAGATTGAAAAAATCTTTTTGGCAAGTACAATTGAGATTACACCTCTAGGATACCTGAGGTTCCTTTTTTGTAGGGGCGTACAAAAAGATACCTATCACTACTAACCCAATTTCACGCGAATCGTGAGCAGAAGAATGATAAATATAGATTTACTGTATAAATCAACAATCTGATCTATCAATATTTGCGAATTCTATCTATTTATCTATTCGCAGATAATAGATTGAGACATAGATAAATAGATAGGTGAAAATAGAGATTCCGATTGAAAGAAAAGGGACTGAAGAACCCTAACCAGGAAGGGGCGTAGGGACCAGTAATTTATTACTAACAACTATATTGCGCATTATTGTCTCGTCCGGAATACTAGCCTATATCTCACTTTTTATCCTGCAACAAAGATTTACTCTATGTTTCCCTACTTGCTTCTGTACACTGAGGATTAACAGATTGATCCTCGAATTAATTATTTTGAGCGGCCGTTTTAATGTAAAGAATGAGTGGAAAAGCTGTGGGGATTAGAATGAAAAGTGTAGTGGCTAAGAACGCAAGAATATTGACTTCCGTATTAATAGTTCAAATCAATTGAGGAATAGCTTGAGTGGTCCCATTGGGAAAAAAACTCTCGGACTCTATAATGAACCATCTATTTCTAATTAGTTTAGTCGGGTCGACCGAATTAAGTATCTCCGATTAATCAGAGATAAGGGAGTATTAAAGTTGAATTTTCGATATCGATTACATAGTATATCATGAAATGAAATCTCAAGAATACCTGATTCCTCTCTTCCTCGCGACAATAGCCTATCCCCACCCTCTCTTTTTGGATCAATCAATCAGCCGCTGCAACCTCGTAAGAGGTATTAGAAACCTAATCAAATGATTAGTCTAATTTAATAGATTAGTAGGCTGAATAATAAGAAAAAAAAAAAATTGAATCTTGTTATTTCTCTATTTCTTTGAGAGATAAATTGGATTGACGATTCGTGGGGAATACCCCTATAATTTTAGGGGGTAATCGGGCCCCCATCGTCTAGAGGCCTAGGACATCTCTCTTTCAAGGAGGGAACGGGGATTCGAATTCCCCTGGGGGTATTCATCTCGCAAGAACCTCGCGATTGTACTAGAAATAATATTCTTATTCTCTTATCGGCTTGTACCCAAAACCAAAATAGGGGTCCGATTCAAATAATCGGGATGCAAACGTGAATCAACCGGCAACCCTACTGTCGAAACCGAAATGTTCCATAATATGTGGGTCGATGCTCGAGTGGTTAATGGGGACGGACTGTAAATCCGCTGGCGGCGCCTACGCTGGTTCGAATCCAGCTCGACCCAAGTCTGAGATCATAGACTCATTTGTGACATCGTTTATCTCGTTGATATCGGAATCGAAACCCTAAATTGTTTCACTAGAATTTATCGGGATTGACGGGTCTCGAACCCGCAACTTCCGCCTTGACAGGGCGGTGCTCTAACCGATTGAACTACAATCCCAGGAAGTAATTAGAGTTTATATAGTGACTGCTTCAAAGTCAACGATCTAGTTATGGGTGGAAAAAAAAGATTGATGAGGATGAAATAAATGTATAAAAAGGTCAAATCGAGCTTTTGGCTATCTATCTATATTGGATAAGCGATAGAGACAATGGGAGGCAAGACTATCTCAATCCCTCTGAAATCGATGGGGATCCTCGCGCCATAACCACCCAGCGCTTGTTTCTATTACGTACGAGGATTCGATCAAGATGAGTCAAAGAATATCTGCTTAACAAATCAATAAGTTAACCTTTAATTGGCAATTGGATTGACTAAACAAAATCCTCTCATCAAATTTCTTGCTTCTGTTAGTTAATCCACCGCGGCTATTCTTCCATTTTTCGAGAGTTAACCCTTACCATGTGCGCCGCCCCATCCACAGCATTCCCCCTCCTATAGAAAATCTTTTATAACTCTAGTAATCTATTACGAAAACTGGCGTGGAAAGGAAACCAAGTTGATCTATTTATTTGAAAATACTTTGGCATAATTTGGAACTATCTCCCAACCCCTAATTCTCCGAGTAAGTCGCTTCCCATAGATTCAATTTCAATTGGTGAATCATTAATGGCGCCAAAGTTGCTACTGGGAAAAAAACCATCCATCTATTCTTTCACGCTTTCCTAGCAATCAAAATTATTGATATAATATAATTGCGGGTTTTCTCTTTGTTTGCTGCGAGTCATTACATATTTTTGAATCGTCACAAAAATTTTGGATACGTGAGTGGTCTTAATTCGTCATAGAATTATCTTCCTGAATGTGTAGGTTCGTAGCACTTGGGTTGCGCAGACCCTTCCCTTACAGCCTACTTTATTTCTAATAGGATCTAGCACCTGGTAAAAAAGTTCCTGTAAAAGATATTTATAACTCCTACCCACCTCCTTCCCCATTCTCTTCCACTTCAACCTCTTCGTCTCTCCCCCCCCTTGTATTTCTATTCTGAATAAAAATACAAAATTATTGTTTCTGTGAAGATATGGATAATGTAATAGGAGGGGCGGGGGGGGGGGCTAGAAGTAAAGGAAAGGGAATCTAATTGTTATAGTTTTGCTTGAAAATGAATCTCGGTGTAATATTAGGAGGAGATAGAAAGACGCCTGTACTGCCAGAACTTGCACGAATTCAATTCGAAGGGTTTAATCGTTTCGTTCACGAAAGATTGCTTGAAGAGCTTAAGAATTTTCCGAAAATTGAAGATACAGATAAGGAAGTTGAATCCTGATCTATTAGTGAACAGTATCAATTGACAGAACCTTCAGTCGAAGAGAGAGATGCTGCGTATCAATGTGTTACATATTCATCTGATCCATATGTACCAGCTTAATTGACTCGGAACAGAGACGGAATAGTGCAAGAAGAGGCTGTACGCCTAGGAGCTATTCCTTGGATGAATTCTCAAGGAACGTTCATTATTAATGGAATTGCTAGAGTTTTGATTAATCAAATACTGAGAAGTCCCGGTATTTATTACAATCGCGAATCGGATCAAAAAGGAATCTCTGCATATACTAGCACTGTAATTTCGGATCGGGGAGGAAGATTTAAATCAGAGATGGATAAGAGAGACAGGATATGGGTTCGTATTAGCAAGAAACGAAAAGTATCCATTCTGATCTTATTAATAGCTATGGGATTAAGCAGAAAAGATATTTTACAGAATGTCCGTTACCCTAAGATTTTTTCCAATATGTTGAAGAAACAAAAAGGGGATATTGAATCACCAGAGGATGCTATAGTGGAACTTTACAAACAGCTATACTCTGCTACAGACGTAGATATAGTATTTTCAGAATCTATAGTCAAGGAATTGCAAAAGAGATTTTTCCAACATAGGTGTGAGTTGGGACGGATTGGTCGACGAAACTCAAACATCAAACTAGCTCTGGATGTACCCGAAACGGAACATTTTTTATTACCCCAAGACGTATTAGCAGCCGCAGATCATTCAATCGAAATAAGTTATGGGATGGGTAACCTTGATGACATAGATCATCTAAAAAATCGACGTGTTCGATCTGTGGCGGATCTGCTACAGGAACAATTGAAATTGGCCTTAAACCGTTTGGAGAATCCGATCCGATAAAATCTTCGTAGAGCCGTTAGGCGTAAACGTCCATTAACTCCCAGAGTATTAGTAACGTCTGTCCCAGTAATAACAACATCCAAAGAGTTTTTTGGTTCACACCCCTTATCACAATTTTTAGATTAAACCAATCCACTATCAGAAATGGTTCATAAACGAAGATTAAGTTCTTTAGGTCCTGGGGGGTTGACACGGCGAACCGCCAGTTTTTAAGCTCGAGATATTCATTTCAGTCATTATGGGCGTATCTGCCCGATCGAAACATCTGAAGGCATGAATGCTGGCCTCATCTCATCATTAGCTATTCAGGCAAAAGTTAGCAATTCTGGATCCTTGCAGAGCCCTTATCTCAAAATGTCCGAATCGTCTGAGGAAGAACAATTAGTCGATTTATCCCCCGCTGAGGATGATTATTATCGAGTAGCAACTGAAAATTTGTTAATATCGGAATGGAGGACTAGAGAAAGAGAAGTTATACCGGTTCGGTATCGACAAGAGTTTTTAAGCGTTCTATGGGAGCAAGTCGATTTCCGAAGCATTCATCCTCTACAATATTTCTCTATCGGAGCTTCTCTTATTCCATTCATTGAGCATAATGATGCAAATCGCGCCTTGATGGGCTCCACTATGCAACGTCAAGCGGTTCCACTCTTTAAGCCTGAAAGATGCATTGTAGGGACCGGGTTAGAAGGTTAAGTAGCCTCGGATTCGGGAGGTGTAGCTGTATCTGAACGAGAAGGATGAATCCAATATATTGATGGTAATAAAATTACACTATCTACGACCGATGAAGAGAGCGATGAAAAAAATTTAAACACTACAGATACTAGATTAAGAATTTATGAACGTTCTAATAACAATACCTGTATACACCAAAAGTCTACAGTTATGCCAGGAGAACTATTGAAAGGCGGAGAAGTTGTAGCGGATGGAGCAGCAACCGTTGGGGGAGAATTAGCTTTAGGTAGAAATATCTTAGTAGCCTATATGCCGTGGGAGGGATACAATTCTGAAGATGCAGTATTGATTAGTGAACGTTCGATATACGAAGATATTTCTACATCTTTTCACATTGAGAGACACGAAGTTGAAGTTTGTGCAACAAATCAGGGTCCTGAAAGGGTTACTAAGGAAATACCTCAATTGGATAGTTATGCACTTCGACATTTGGACAATAATGGGCTTGTAGAATCGGGATCTTGGGTAGAAGCGGGGGATGTTTCGGTGGGTAAACCGACGCCCCAGGAGGGGGCGGATTCATTACGTGCTCCAGAAGGAAGATTATCACAAGCCATTTCTGGTATCCAATTAGTTAACGCAAGAGAGAGTTGTCTGAAAGTCCCGATTGGTAGAAGAGGTCGAGTCATTGACGTTAGGTGGGTTTATCCCGAAGACGATACTATGAATGATTCAGAGGTTATTCATATATATATCTTATAAAAACGTAAGATACAAGTAGGTGATAAGATAGCCGGCAGGCACGGAAATAAAGGTATTGTGTCAAAAATCCTACCCAGACAGGATATGCCTTATTTACAAGATGGTACACCAGTCGATATGATATTAAGTCCCTTAGGAGTACCTTCATGAATGAATGTAGGATAGATTTTCGAGTGTTTACTCGGGCTAGCTGGGGAGTTTTTGAAAACCCATTACCGGATAGTACCTTTCGATGAAAGATATGAGCGGGAAGCTTCTAGAAAACTAGTATTTTCAGAGCTTTGTGGAGCGAGTACAGGAACTCGTAATCCGTGGTTATTCGAGCCCGAACATCCCGGAAAGAGTCGATTAATCGACGGACGAACAGGTGATCCTTTCGAGCAACCAATTACGATCGGAAAGGCCTATATAATGAAATTGATTCATCAGGTTGATGATAAAATTCATGCACGATCCAGCGGGCCCTATGCGCTTGTTACGCAACAACCTCTCAAGGGAAGGTCTAGACGGGGGGGACAGCGAGTTGGAGAAATGGAAGTTTGGGCTTCGGAGGGTCTTGGCGTATCTTACACGTTGCAAGAGATGCTTACAATTAAATCAGATCATATTCAAGCTCGTTACAAAGTACCTAGTGCTATTACGACCGGAAAACCCATCCATAAGCCAAATACGGTTCCAGAATCTTTCCGATTGCTAGTTCGAGAGTTACGATGCATGGGTCTGAATCTGGAGCATAATTTTATATTTGAAGAAGATTCGGGGAGGGGGGGTGAGGATATTTGATATTTAATCGAAACTTTATTCTTTTTTTTACAAAAAACCAATTGAAAACTTTTATCTTACGATTCATCGAACTAATTATCAACAACTTCGGATTGGACTGGCTTCCCCCGACCAGATTCGCAGTTGGGCTGAAAGAGAGTTACCTAATGGAGACATCGTTGGGCAAGTTGATTAACCGTATACGTTGCATTACAAGACTCATAAACCAGAGAGAGATGGTTCGTTTTGTGAAAGAATATTTGGGCCCATAAAGAGTGGAGTTTGTGCTCGCGGAAACTACCGATCTGTCGATAATGAAGAGGAATATTCAAATTCTCGTAAGCATTGTGGAGTCGAGTTTACCGACTCTCGGGTTCGAAGATACCGAATGGGATATATTAAACTAGCATGTCCAGTAACCCACGTATGGTTCCCAAAACGAATCCCCAGTTACATTGCAAATCTCCTTGCTAAACCTCTCAAAGAACTAGAAAGCCCAGTATATTGCGATGCGTGACTTGATTGTATGTTTCGATTATCACAGATTAATTACAATCTGTCATCCTATACGACGGTGGGATGCCTCCAATTCCGACATATTTCTCACGAGCGAGGAATATCGCGTAACTCGGGATAAAAAGTACTATGTACAGAGTACAGGCTGAGGGGCTCTCTTCCAGGGTTAGTTTTTATTGATTAATCCGTCGATTAGGCTTCGTAATAAAGGTTTTTACCTCACATTCATGATTTGACGAGAAAGAATCCAAGTGTTTTTTGACACGATCTTTCACTCAAACCTTTTCTTCTTCTCTTTTCAAGAAGAGGTTATTTTCTGATAGAAATATGGTTATGAAAACTTAATCATCGCAAAGGCTTTTCAAATCGATTGATAACCATCGGAGTGGAGTGGAAACCCAAAGAGGAGAAATGGTCGTATTAGGAACAAGAAAAATCTCCCCAACCTCTGACCAAAACGAGAGGGAATAAGGAAAAAATTATTATTTCTGTGAAGATGTGGATAATGTAATAGGGAGGGGGAGGGGCAGAAACTGAGACTACTCAGGAAAGGTAAGTTCGAGCTTGAGTAATGAACAGCTATTTCATTCTCTATAGATGGGGTGGGGTTATCGTGCCCCAAAAACGTCATATCGTACTGTCGGAACTTCACACTTAGATATAGTTATTTGAGCCGGATGAGAGGAAACACTCGTGTCCGATTCTATGGGGGGGGTATTCGTTCGACCTATCCCAATCTTTTCCCTGCTAGGCCTATGGCTGAGAGACCTACTCTATTAAGATTGCGGGGTTTGTTCAATTATGAGGATCGATCCTGGAAAAATATTCTTCCCATCTTTTCTCCCACCCGAAACTTTGAAAATATTCAAGAAAACGAAATAGCTACTGGAGGGGATGCCATTAAAAAATGATTAGCTAGCTTGGATCTGCAGAGTGTTATGGATCGTGCGTATTTGGAGTGGCAGGCACTGGCGAAGCAAGGATCTATCGGGAATGAATGGGAGGATCAAACAATTCAAAGGAGGAAAGATCTTTTGGTCAGACGGATGAAATTAGCTAAGGATTTTCTCCAGACAAACCTAAAACCAGAATGGATGGTTCTGGATCTTTTACCAGTCCTTCCACCTGAATTGAGGCCAATAGTTGAACTATATGAAGGCGAATTAATTACTTCTGATCTTAATGAGCTTTATAGAAAGATAATTCATCGAAATAATACTCTTATCGAATTTCTATCGGGAAGTGAATTCACACCCGAAGGACTGATTGTCTGCCAGAAGAGACTCATTCAAGAAGCCGTGGATGCCCCTATTGATAATGGTATACGTGGACAACCAATGAAGGATATTAATAACAGGCCTTACAAATCTTTCTCAGAGGTTATTGAGGGGAAAGAGGGACGATTTCGTGAGAATTTGCTCGGAAAGCGGGTCGATTATTTAGGTCGTTTCGTTATTGTAGTAGGTCCGTCTCTTCCATTACATCAATGTGGATTACCCCGAGAATTGTCGATCGAGCTTTCCCAAGCCTTTGTAATTCGTAACTTGATTGGTTGACACCTTGCTCGTAATCTACGAGCTGCTAAGAATATGATTAGAAAAAAAGACCCCATTATATGGAAAGTTCTTCGGGAAGTTATGCAAGGTCATCCCGTACTGCTGAATCGAGCACCTACATTGCACAGATTGGGTATACAAGCATTTCAACCCATTTTAATAGAAGGACGCGCCATTCGCTTGCATCCATTGGTTTGTGGGGGGTCTAACGCAGATCTTGACGGAGATCAGATGGCTGTCCATGTACCTTTATCTCTAGAAGCTCAGATTGAAGCTCGTTTTCCAATGTTTTCGCACACAAATCTATTGTCCCCTGCTACGGGAGATCCCGTATCTGTACCGAGTCAAGATATGCTTCTCGGTCTTTATATACTAACAATTGATAATAGGCAAGGAATTTATGGAAATAGGCATTCTAGTTTTATAGGCTCCTCTCCCAATATACCCTATTTTACTAGTTACTACGATATACTTAAGGCCAAGGAATTAAAACAAATTGATTTCTATAGTTCTTTGTGGCTTCGGTGGGGGATTGATTTGCAAACGATCAGTTCGAGAATTCGCGAATTGCCTATTGAATCTCAATATGAACCCTCAGGAACATCTTTTCACTCTTACGATAATTACCAAATCAGAAAGTGTAGGGAGGGCCATATCCTTGGTATGTATATACTTACAACAGCTGGGCGTATCTTGTTCAATCAGCAATTAAAGGAAGCGGTGCAAGGTATATCAAAAGCTTCTTCTCCGTGTGGGACTTCGGCCATACCCAGTACAATGATACAGGAAGGGAGTTTTTAGGTCTGATTGGAGTAATGAAGAATGAGAAAGCTTTTTTTTATACATTTAATTAATAACTTGAACCCCAATCTATTGGTTAATAATTATTAAGGGGTAAAAGAATAAGAAAAAGTTGAGGTTTCTAAAATGGCGGATCAAGCTGAATCACCTTTCTATAATAAGATGATGGATAAGGCTGCAATGAGACAACCTATCAGCAAGTTAGTCGTTTGTTTCGGAATCGCATCTACGACAAACATTCTAGATCAAGTTAAGGTTTTGGGTTTTCAACAAGCTACAAAAGCATCTGTCCCATCAGGCATCGACGATCTTTCAACAGTACCCTCCAAAGGATGGCTTGTATAAGATGCGGAGAGATTAGGTTACGTCCCAGAGCAGTATCATCGTTACGGGAGTTTGCATGCCGTAGAAAAGTTACGTCAATCCATTGAAGCCTGGTATGCTACAAGTGAATGCTCGAAACGAGAAATGAATCCAAGTTTCAAGATGATCGATCCTCTAAATCCAGTTCATATGATGTCTTTTTCGGGGGCCCGGGGAAGTGTCTCTCAAGTTCACCAGTTGCTTGGTATGAGGGGATTGATGTCAGATCCGCGGGGGCAGGTAATTGATCTACCCATCCGAAGGAACCTGCGCGAAGGCTTATCTTTGACAGAATATATTATTCCTTGTTATGGTGCTCGCAAGGGGGTTGTGGATACCGCGGTACGAACGTCAGATGCTGGATATCTGACACGTAGGCTCGTTGAAGTAGTTCAACATATTGTTGTACGCAAAAAGGATTGTGAAACTACCAAAAGCATCGCTTTGAATCTTATTGAGGAAAGAAGAGAATCTATCTGAACGATATCGTATCAAAGACTGATTGGACGTGTGTTGGCAGATAACATCTATCGGGATGTGAGATGTATTGCTACACGTAATCAAGATATTGGCGATGAACTGGCTAGTAACCTCGTAGCATCGGCGCAACCGATACATATAAGATCCCCCTTGACATGCAAAAGCATTTTCTGGATTCGTCAGTTGCGTTATGGTTGGAGTCTCGCCCATCACAATTTAGTAGAATTAGGAGAAGCTGTCGGTATCATTGCGGGTCAATCAATTGGAGAACCAGGAACTCAATCAACATCAAGAACTTTTCATACAGGTGGAGTATCTACGGGCGATATCGCAGAATATGTACGAATTCCGTTCAATGGACTCATTCATCTCGATGAAAGATCGGTGTATCCCACACGTACGCGACACGGGCATCCTGCTTGGATGTGTCGAAATGAGTTACCCATCCTCATTAAGAGTCATAATAATATACACAATTTCACCATTCCAGCACAAAGTTTACTTATGATTCGGAACGATCAGTATGTCGAATCCCAACAAATCATTGCGGAAGTATGAGCCAAAGAATTTCCTCTTAAGGAGCGTATTCAAAAATCTATCTATCCAAATATAGAAGGGGAGACCCACTGGAGTAGATTTGTGTGGCATCTATCTGATTGTATAGATAATCCCATTCGTGTCGTACGCGAGACGGGTCATATTTGGATTCTTTCGGGAGTTTTTAATGATTCCGATAAGAACTATTTGTTTTATGAGGATCAAGATAGAATCAGTAATAAACCTCACTCTAGCGAGAATAGACAAGAGTCTCGTGAAAGGTTTGGCGAGAATAGAGATGCTATTGATTATGAGGGTTTTCAAGAAGGGATCCAAGAGTTTGGAATCAATCCAAAATGTTTTTCAAATTGGCTGAAACCTCCAGTATCTACTTCGATTCTTTCTAATCTCATGGTGGAGCGGGGTGAAGAAAAAGAAGCAATTTATTCGTTACTGAAACGACAGGGAGAAGGGTCTAATGAATCAGATTTTACAAATCTTAATGTTAAGCTGAATAAGATCTTGGATCGGAATGATATTCTTGCTATCTATGAAAACCCTGAGCATCAAACGGGTGTTTCGGGGGTTATGAAATATGGTACTATAGGGGTTGAACCCGTTGTTGAAAAAGAATTTGTTTCTGATAGTGGGACAGTTAAAACTCTGGGCTCACAGTACAGAGTAATCAAAGGAGGCAACTCTTTTCTAATCCCCGAAGAGGTTTATACTACTCACGAACCCTTCTCATCCATTTTGGTAACAAATAATACTATTATTGAGGAAGGTACACAAATAACTCCTAATATTATTAGTAAAGTCGGCGGACTGATCCAAATCGAGAAGACACCAAATAGTATTGAGATAAGAATCCTGCCTGGATATATTCACAATCCGGAAAAAGTAACTAGTATACCCAAGCAGGGTGGTACTCTAATTGCACCAGGTAATAGGATTTTTAACGAATTCAAATCCGAGGGTTGGGTTTACCTCCAATCGGTTACACTCTACAGGAAAAGAAAGACCTCCGTCCCGGTAAGACCAGTTGTAGAGTACAATATATCTAACAATTCTTTGGTGCGAGTAACCTCCCATCCCGAAAAACCAAAGACGCAAAAATGCGCAAAAATTGAATCCTTTACATATATTTCTTACAAGAATGGCGAAAAGATTGAAATAAGCAACCATACAACTATTCAATTAGTTAGAACTTGTTTAATGGTTTATTGGCAAGAATATTTCTACCAGCTCTTCTCCATAAGAAATGCTTATTTGTCCCTTATCAGTGTGAGAATAAATAATATTCTCAGTACCTTTCTTCAAGTTAACTCAATAGTTTTTTCTAGTGCACCTCCCGCACGAAGTGTCAGGGTCAATCAGGTTTCTCAACCACCGGTGTCTGTCGACGAGCCATCCCCTGATCAAGTTGATCTATCTAACAGTAGGAACAAATTAGTTGTCAAGTATCAAAGTACTGTTCATTCGGTGTCGGAACGAGGTGCATCCTTCTTAATTTTGTCGCCGTTCAATCTCTTTCGCAATATTTTGTCTACCGATTCGAGCAATAATAAGCACGAAAACTCGATTATGGGATACTCCAACGATTCTAAATCAGGTACAAATATTTATGCTCGGGATGAAAGAAGTCTAAAAGATATACTATCGAATTCGAATTCTAAGTATGGATCTCTTCCGAAGAACTATCTAAAAGAAGGGTTGGCCAAATCTAGAAGATCAAACCTTATTCCTCGTCGAAGGGAAAATCAAGAGTTAGGTTTATTAGGGACTTCATGGGGTATTTCCAACAATTTGGTGCCCCATACCACGCTGAGCGGTGAAGCCCCTTCCTTTGAAAATTACTTTGTTGATGATTCAATAGATACGCCGGGACATAGAAATTGGTATCCGATCGATGAAAATGAATTAATATTGAAATATCCTACGAATCTTTTTTTAGATAAATATTTATCGGCCAAGCAGATCTATTTACCACCAGATTCCTCTAATCGAGTAATCTTGTTAATTAATCTCGGACTATCAATCAGTGAAAATCGATGCTTCTGCAGGAATAATGTTTGTCTCCAGTCCGGTCAGGTCGTAGCTATTCACCACAAATATTTATTAACTAGAACAGCTAAGCCTTTTTTAGCGACCCGGGGAGCAATTCTTCAGAAGAATTCCGGAGATATCATAGGAGAGGGAGATACATTAATAACATTACCACATGATAGATTGAGGTCTGGGGACACTATTCAGGGTCTTCCAAAGGTTGAGCAGCTGCTGGAGTCTCGCTCCATTGCATCTATTCCGGCACGAATCGAAGATCTTTTCGGAAGATGGAATAGGGGTATTACAAGATTAATTGGAAACCTTTGGAGTCACTTTCTAAGTGCTGGAACAAGTATGGAACATTGTCAATTGGTTTCGATTGATCAAATTTGAAAGGTTTATGGGTCTTAAGGAGTACAAATATCGGATAAACATCTAGAAATTATCATTTGGCAATTGACCTCAAGAGTCGTAGCATCGGAAGATGGAATAGCTAATGTTTTTTCACCCGGGGAGCTTATTGAACCGTCACAAGCATAACGGATGAATCGCGTATTAAAGAGATCGATTTTCTATGAGCCTATTGTACTGGGAATGACGAAAGCATCTCTCAATACTACTAGTTTTTTATCAGAGGCGAGTCCCCAAGAAACTACTCGAGTACCGGCTAAAGCTGCTCTTCGGGGTCGAATCGATCGGTTAAAGGGATTAAAGGAGAATGTTATTCCTGGTGACACCGTCCCCATTGGAACGGGTAGTCAAGAGATTATTAGTCAACTAAAAGTGAAGAAACAAAAAGAATTTCATTCAACTATAAGTAGCAGTAATAACCCTAAATGGGGAACAGAAAATAACCTCTCTGGTTATCGGGGGGAACCGAGTCTCCATCATAAATTAGTTATTCATAAAGGATTAAACCGATCCCTCTCTCGACTTAGTAGCAACAAATGAAATGCTAGAATAGTTACTGAATATTAGAATTTATCGTATGTCTCAATCAACAATATTGATCAGCGGATTGTAATAATTTATTAAATCCAGTTAAAATGGAATGAATTCACAGTTTCTTATACTTGAGGGGAAGATGCAACAGAAAAATCGGAGTATTGACTCGGAAGGAATGATGGGGGCGGGAGTTCATTTTGGTCATCAGACCCAGAAATGGAATCCTAGGATGTCACCTTATATATTTACGGAACGGAAGGGTGTTCATATTCTCGATCCAACTCAGACTGCTCGTCTTTCATCTGAAGCCTGTGATTCAGTATTCGATGCAGCAGCGGAGGGAAAAGAATTCTTAACGGTAGGTACAAAATATCAAGTGGCTGATCTAGTAGCATCAGCTGCAACACGATCTCGATGTCACTACGTGAACGAAAAATGGCTTGGCGGTACGTTAACGAATCGGTCCACTACAGAAACACGTCTTCGTAGGTTTCAGTATTTGCAAAATGGAGAAGATACAGGAGGGTTTGACCGACTCCCGAAGAAAGAGGCAGCGATTTGGAAGAGATAATTACTTAGATTGAAGAAATATCTAGGTGGAATTCAATATATGTCAGATTTACCAGATATTGTGACAATTACTGATCAACATGAATAATCTATCGCTCTTGAGGAATGTATTATTCTAGGTATTCCCACAATTTGTGTCGTCGATACGGATCGTGATCCAGATCTCACAGATATTCCAATTCCTGGTAATGATGATGCGCGATCTTCTATCCGACGGATATTGGATAAATCAACATTAGCTATTCGTGAGGGTCGTTCAAACTCAAAGGTTCCGGAATCGACGGATGGTGAAATTGGTAATTATCCCGACGATTCGGAATAGAGTGGCAAAATATTTATATCGTAACTGGGAATATTTATCTTGTAACTGGTAATATTGTATAATTTTATTAGAGGAGCAATTTTTGAGATATTTGTATAGTGATAACTGTGACTATTTTATACAGATTTTGCTATCTAAGTTAATTTTTTGAAGAAAAAAAAGAAGGGGGGGGGGGTAGGGTTAATATGCATATTGAGCAACTGAGGTTTGATGAGATTGATGATCCGTACCAAGTATCGAGCGTGGAAGTAGGTTAACATCTTTACTGGCAAATAGGAGACTTCCAAGTTCATGCACAAGTTCTTGTAACTTCCTGGGTAGTAATCGCCATATTGTTGGCTTTACCCATCGTAGCTACCCGGAATCTGCAAACCATACCGACTACCAGCCAAAATTTCATTGAGTATGTTCTCGAATCTATTAGGGATTCAACTAGGACCCAGATGGGAGAAGAAGAGTATCGTCCCTGGGTTCCGTTTATTGGAACTATGTTTCTATTCATTTTCGTTTCCAATTGGTCAGGTGCTTTGTTTCCTCGGCGAATCATTCAGTTACCCCACGGGGAATTGGCTGCGCCTACGAATGATATCAATACTACTGTTGCATTAGCTTTGCTTACATCAGTAGCATATTTCTATGCGGGTTCACAGAAGAGGGGTCTTAGCTATTTTGGTAAGTATATCCAGCCGACTCCGGTACTACTACCCATTAATATTTTAGAAGATTCTACCAAACCCTTACCGCTTAGTTTTCGACTGTTTGGAAACATCTTGGCTGACGAGTTGGTAGTAGCTGTTCCCGTTTCTTCAGTACCTTCAATCGTTCCTGTACCTATGATGCTTTTAGGATTATTCACAAGCGCCATACAAGCTTTAACTTTCGCTACTCTAGCTGCAGCTTATACAGGGGAATCTACGGAGGGTCATCATTAGAAGAGTCAACATTGATAGCTCCAACAAAGTATCATATCGGAACGATTGGGCGCGGTTTATTTGTAAGACCCATTCGTGGGATCAATGTAGTAGGAAAAACCGTTTCTGTGGTATCATGATACAACAATACAAGACCCTATCCTCCCCCTTACTTTTTTCCTTCGGTTATTCAAAGGAGCGGGGGGGGGGGGGGTGAGGGATAGCTACCACCCGCTCCAGTTGAACTATTTAAAGGGATGGACACAAAGAGGATAATGATTTTCACCGCTCAGTCTGAGTACTCCAAGAGAAATGGACGACTGACAAGATGTTAGGTTTTTCCGTTCCTCTTAGAACTAATGATACTGAATCCCATTCATGTTTGTGTCCTGGTACGGCAAATAATAGTGTTCAATCTTATTCACGTTGAGACTAAGATTGAAATATTTCACTAGAGAACTATTCCGGAATACGCGACTCTCTTTGATCCAAGTCTTACTCCACGGATAAAATAGAATATCGTAGTGATAATTGTTTGTGAGGATAGAAAAGCCATTCTACCCTACCAAAAAGACCCCCTTACTATTTTGATTCGAACGTAACGGATGAGGGTATTCTATCTCATCATTACTAGTTTTGATCAGATTTATGCAGAATCATTATTTCAGTCAGTATTCACTAGAGAATTTTTGTCATGCCGAGACTAATTAACATAAATCTAATGGGACAATATTGATTAACGTAATTAAAATAGGAGGAGACTAATACGAACCCCTTGATTCCTGCTGCTTCTGTTATTGCTGCTGGATTAGCCGTAGGCCTCGCTTCGATCGGGCCCGGTGTTGGGCAAGGCACTGCCGCGGGTCAGGCAGTGGAGGGTATTGCGAGACAACCAGAGGCAGAAGGTAAAATCCGAGGTACTCTATTGTTAAGTCTAGCTTTCATGGAAGCTTTGACAATTTATGGACTAGTTGTAGCCCTAGCGCTATCGTTTGCGAATCCGTTCGTTTAATTTGTTTCTATTACAAGACATTTGGGGATCTTTACCGCCTCCTCCCTCTCCCTAAACTCTTCCCAAATAAATAGTGAACTGTTTGAGTCGGGGAGGGGGTTATTATATAATTATTGTTCCACCTATTTTACTGAGCCCCTACCGCATACATTCAAGTCCATTCATAACCCCCCTAGGCCAACTAGACATCCTATAATTTTTTAACATATTAAATTTATAATTTTATCTCAGGCTAGACCAGACGTTACTTAAGAATTAGAAAACCTTTCGGGAGGAGAGGAAATATGAGAAGTGTAAGTGAGATCGTCGCTCCCTCAAGTTATTGGACTCTCGCCGCAAGTTTTGGTTCAAATACCAATATCTTGGAGATAAATTTGATTAACCTGATTTTGGTCCTAGGTGTATTATTCTACTATGGAAAGGGAGTGTGTGCGAGTCGTATATCCGAATAGGATCACCGGTCTCTTCCAGTTGCACTTGAAACAATAATAGGTGCAAAACCCCGACGAATTACTTGTAAATTAATGTTATGCAAGAACCAGAGCATTCCGTGGAATCGATAGAAAACTTTTTATTTTCATCGACTGATTCGGGAATATCATCAATATGGTTAAAGCTGAATCGCTTAAAGTCTTAGCAAAACTAGGGTTTTCTTTCCCCTACCGCGCAACCCAAGTCGCGGTCGGAGGTCTATTCGATATATAACATTCGTATCGAGACTAATTTAATTCCTATCATTCCTCAATAGAGAGATTAGAATATCTAAAAGTCACTAAATCTTGTTCAATTTGCTGAATAGACAACCCATACAAGATGGATACTATCTAGGAGAAGCGGCTCTGCCAATAGTCAAAATATATTGTCCATGAGAGCCCTTAATCCTTTTCAAATATTAATTATTCAATCTCTTCTAGTCGGTTCGAGATGGATCATACCAATGAATAGAGAGAGAAAGATGGCGGGCCCGTGCGTGAGGATATTGCTGGAATCTTTCACCCTATCGGGAAACACGGGCAGGAAAGCCGAATGGGTCGAAAGATCCATGTTCGGTTTGGGAAGAGATAATTAATCTTTGAGAATCAAAGGTATATGATCCACTTTCATTGATCAATTTCTTAGAGAATCGTAAAAGAACAATTTTGAACACTATTTCGGATGCGGAGGAGCGCTATAAGGAAGCTACCGAGAAACTTAAGAGGGCTCGGACCCGCCTGCAACAAGCAAAAGTTAAAGCAGCTGAGATCCGCATCAACCAACTTATGCAGATGGACAGGGAACAGCGGGATCTTGTTGATGCAGCTGATGAAGATTTGAGTAGGCTAGAGGATAGTAAAAATTATACAATTCGCTTTGAGAAACAACGAGCAATTGAACAGGTTCGACAGCAAGTCTCTCGACTTGCATCGGAGAGGGCTCTGGAAAGCCTGAATAGTCGTTTGGATAATGAATTGCATTTGCGCATGATTGATTATCACATCGGCCTACTCAGGGCCATGGAAAACGCAACCGATTAGCCTTCATTTCATTATGGAACAGGTTTCATTTTTTCTTTTCCTTCTTTCAGTAAGATACTTTGACAAAAATGGTAATAAACATTCGACCCGATGAGATTAGCAGCATCATTCGTAAGCAAATTGAGGGATATGTTCCAGAAGTAAAGGTTGTTAATATTGGCACTGTACCTTAAGTTGGAGATGGAATCGCCCGTATCCATGGCCCTAACAAAGTAATGGCTGGTGAATTGGTAGAATCTGAGGATGGTACGATAGGCATTGCTCCGAATCTAGAATCTGATAATGTTGGGGCTGTACCGACGGGTGATGGTTTAACCATACAAGAAGGAGGTTCCGTAAGAGCAACGGGAAAGATTGCCCAAATACCAGTCAGTGACTCCTTTGTGGGTCGTGTCGTAAACGCTTTGGCTCAACCTATTGACGGTAAGGGTCAAATCCCAGCTTCTGAGTTTAGATCAATTGAATCTCCCGCTCCAGGGATTATTTCGAGACGTTCAGTGTACGAACCTTTACAAACAGGTCTTATTGCTATTGACTCGATGATACCCATAGGTCGTGGTCAACGAGAATTGATAATTGGGGATAGACAGACTGGTAAAACAGCAGTAGCTACAGATACAATTTTGAATCAGAAAGGTCAAAATGTTATATGTGTCTACGTAGCTATTGGTCAAAAAGCTTCCTCCGTGGCTCAGGTGGTAAATACTTTTCAGGATCGTGGCGCTATGGAATACACCATTGTAGTATCGGAGACCGCAAATTCTCCAGCCACTCTGCAATATCTCGCTCCCTATACAGGAGCAGCTCTAGCTGAATACTTCATGTATCGCAAACAGCATACCTTGATTATTCATGATGATCCTTCTAAACAAGCCCAGGCTTATCGACAAATGTCTCTGTTACTTAGAAGACCACCTGGGCGAGAAGCATATCCGGGAGATGTTTTTCATTCACATTCTCGTCTTTTGGAAAGAGCGGCTAAATCAAGTCTTCTATTAGGTGAAGGTAGTATGACGGCTCTACCCATTGTTGAGACTCAGGCAGGAGATGTCTCAGCCTATATTCCCACCAATGTTATTTCTATCACTGATGGATAAATATTTTTATCAGCAGATCTATTTAACGCTGGCATTCGACCGGCAATCAATGTGGGGATTTCGGTATCTAGGGTAGGTTCTGCAGCTCAAATCAAAGCTATGAAACAAGTGGCCGGTAAATTGAAATTGGAATTGGCCCAATTTGCAGAATTAGAGGCTTTCGCACAGTTTGCCTCTGATCTCGATAAGGCTACCCAGAATCAGTTAGCTAGGGGTCAGCGGTTGCGTGAGTTGCTTAAACAATCTCAATCAGCCCCATTGTCAGTGGAAGAACAAGTAGCTACTATTTATACTGGAGTTAACGGATATTTGGATCTACTAGACGTTGAGCAAGTTAAACGATTCTTGGTTCAGTTGCGTGAATATGTAACAACCAATAAACCTCAATTTGGTGAAATTATTCGTTCTACCAAGATATTTACGGAACAGGCAGAAATACTTTTAAAGGAAGCAATTAAAGAGTCAACAGAACTTTTTTTACTGCAAGAAAAATAATTAATGACACAGCGTGTGTCTGTTCTATGTATAGGGGAAGGGTTACTTTCGCGTTTCAGTCACTTTTTAATATATGCACTTATAAAATATGGAATTACGCCCAATAGGATTTGAACCTATACTTAAGGTTTAGAAGACCTCTGTCCTATCCATTAGACGATGGACGTTTGTTTCTCTATAGTTGAGAGTTGATACGCTCGGGCAGACGCTATATTGTGAACAAACAATAATTTTAGTTTGTTCACGATGTAGCTGATAGATTAAATAGACAAGGTTCGGGGTGGTCCGACCAATATTATTAGCGGGTAGCGGGAATCGAACCCGCATCAGTAGCTTGGAAGGCTAAGGGTTATAGTCGATGTCACTGGATGGTTATGGCATCTCTAATTCAGAACCGAACGTGAAAGTCTCTATTCATTCGGCTCCCTTATGGAAGGGGATATAAAATAAGAGGGGATGTCTATTTTCAGCTAAAAGGGATCGCTCCTCTATCTCTTTTGTATGAGAAGGAATACGAGGTAGCAAAAGCTTTTTATGAAGCTTAATATTTTCTCTAATTCTTCATTTCTTGCTTTATCTCTTGAATGTTACCGCGCGAAAGAAGCATCCATAACATCTATGTCAGTCTCGTCTGTATCTTGCATAACAAGAACATACTTCCTAGATGATCCCGTTGAGAAGAAAACTATTTTTACCAAATTCACAATTAATTAATTGATAGAGCGTGGTATATATTTTTTTTCTTCCAGTTACTTCGTTCTTCATTTCTAATGGCAAGAATCTTTAGGAAAGTATTTTTCACCGAGTCGTAGAAGCAATTGCTTAAGTGAGAAACTGCTCGATAATCCTGATAAACCAGGATGAATCGTTCTGGAACTGTCGATCTCGGATTATTCTCCAAGGTTCAGTGACGATGAAACAAATACTTTAGGTGTCTATCCATAGATTTTGTTTTTTTTTCTATCCCTCTTAAACAATTGTTTTGGGGCTCCCGTATATCAAAACAATTCTGCTTTGTTACTAATTAATTTGATTTTGCAAAGCAAAGTATAGGAGTAACTAGAATTACGTTTTTCATACCAACAATTATTATAGATAAGTATATGTACTTTTATAGAAATAAAGCTTTTTGATTTGAGTTAGTCGAAAATCGGTTTGATAGATCCCTTGACTAGTCAGCTCAAGATAAGACGAATCACACTTTTACCACTAAACCATACCCGCCACTATATAATAGTATTACATAAGCAGGTTCTCTGTCTAATCTAATGATGAGATGTTCCAGAGCTCCCTGACGTATTGGGGGAGCTCGGCCCCCCACCCCCCCCCCCTAAAAATATATGTAACTTAGTCTCTAGCGGGGAGTTGTTCCGCCTATGGGAATGAAGTTACAGATTACCCTTCCGGGCTGCCGATAAAGCGATTACTAGTGGTCCCGATGCAACTATTAGCGCCAGAACAGCAAGTTGTGCAATTACCTCTAGATTCATTATCTCTCCTTTTATCATTTTCAACAATATATTTCAGCGTCAAAACAGTTTCTTTGTTCCCTTTCTTTATTGGAATGGAACATTCCGGGTAGATCTGAATGGGTAGTTTCGTGTAGCCATGATGGACTAAGGCTGATACAATGAATCAAGGCATAGCAATTTATAGAATTTCGTACGCCAATTATTTCTTATTTATATATATTTATATATATTTATATATATTTATATATATTTATATATATTTATATATACAATAGGAAAGGGGGGATAAACAGAAGTAATGGAATCAATTTCGGACATTCAAATTATTTTGGCACTTATTAGTGCTTCTGCAACAAGCATCTTAGTTGCGAGATTGGCTATTGCACTGTACCGTTAATCGGTTCAATCTAATATGGAGAAGCAGTCTGGCTAATTCTAGCTAGGCTAGAAATATATATATATATTGAGTCTGTCTCGGGAGGATTAATCTATACCTAAGATATTGATTCAGGATTCAATTCTCTTTATTCTATCTCCTTCTTCCCTTCCAAGGAGGGGGGGGGTGGGGGTTAAAAAAAAAGTCTATTTAATCCAGGGTTCATTTAGGATTTAACTCTACAGCGTAGAAGTAGAAAATTTATCAGACAAACTGTTTTCTAACCTTCATTCGAAGTATAGACTTATATCCCAACTTTGTGTTAAAGTCCAGAGTAATATTTTGCTTGGAGAGATGGCCGAGAGGTCTAACGCGTCGGATTGCTAATCCGTTGTACAATCAATATGTACCGAGGGTTCGAATCCCTCTCTCTCCTTCAATAATTGATTGATCTGTTGACAGAGTAGTCTCGAGAAAACAAACAAGATTTTGACTCTAACTTAATCCTTACGCCCAGGGTTCCGTCCAGGATCGTTTGATAAGAATCCGAAAACGAGAAGGGAAACAAAAAAGATAACTACTGTATAGACAAATAGCTTAAGGGTAAGCATGATCTAATCTCCATGGTCATAACTATGGGTAAAATAGAATGGAACAATTTTGTTTGGAATATATATATAGATAGATATCTGCTCCTTCCAACTTACGAGAGAGAGATAACGAATCAGGTGTTTACCAATAAAAACCTATTCTATGTCTGAGACTATATAGATCATCCCTAAAACTAACTACAGATAGTTAGTTTTTTATCGAGCCGTAAGGGGTGGGGCGAATAGAGAAATCCCGAGTTAATAAACGTTTCATTACCGAAAACTCACTGCAGCCTGCCGTACAAAAGCTAGAAGAAGAAAAAACACTGGTATGACTGGCATTACATCCACAATCGGATCAAAAATAGCATAAGCTTCGGGTAATTTAGCAAAAAAAGCGTCATTGAGGTGAACAGGATTCTCCAGATAGATGTTATACAAAACTATCATTTTTATTCTCCAATAACAAAGAATTTTCTTTTGAGACGGTGACATTTTTTAATCGGTCGACCTATCAGGTATATACTATTATATAGTCTTTCATTCAATTAGGTAGAATAAATAGATTTAATATTCCACCAGACCAAATTAATAATTGAATGGGTCTATCATTGAGATCTTTTTGAGTTGATTTCATTGAATATTATTAGTTCCCAATTTTCCTTGATCCCTTATTGTTGCTGTCCCCACACAACCAAGTCACAAGTAAGAAAAGGTTGACAGGAAAACCAAAGTATGAGAGTATCATTATACTGATCATTTATGGGGCGTGGCCAAGCGGTAAGGCAGCGGGTTTTGGTTCCGTCATTCGGAGGTTCGAATCCTTCCGTCCCAGATCTCGCTATATGGGAAAAATCTATCACGTTTCCGCATACTAAATATTGGGTAAGTTACAGCTGATATTTTTGGCTTTGGCTCATTAACCCCCCCCCCCCCCCCGACCCGTACTACTTCTTATTTCCCCTCGATGGATCTTCCAGTTTATATTATGATGATAAGCTGCATATAGCAATAGATCCCTTTATGATGCGGAACAAAAAAAAATGATAATAAAATCAATTTATGAAATTAGCTTATTGGATGCATGCTGGACCTGCTCACATTGGTACTCTACGAGTAGCCAGTTCTTTCAGGAACGTACATGCTATAATGCATGCCCCTTTGGGAGATGACTATTTTAATGTAATGCGCTCCACGTCGGAAAGGGAAAGAGATTTTACGCCAGTAACTGCTAGTGTAGTGGATCGTCACGTATTAGCACGTGGATCTCAGGAAAAGGTTATGAATAATATAAGCCGAAAAGATGAGGAATAATGTCCCGATTTGATTGTTTCGACACCTACATGTACCTCTAGTATCTTGCAAGAAGATCTACAAAATTTTGTAGATCGAACCTCCTTATCTTCCAAGTCTGATGTAATTCTCGCGGATGTTAATTACCATTGAGTCAATGAGCTTCAAGCGGCGGATAGAACCTTAGAACAAATAGTTCGACATTATTTGGATAGGGCTCGTAAACAAGGTACATTGGACCGATCCGTCACGGATACACCTTCGGCAAATATTATTGGAATCTCCACGTTAGGTTTCCATAATCAACATGATTGTCGTGAATTGAAACGTTCACTGCGAGATTTGGGAATCCCAGTCAATCAAATAATCCCAGAGGGAGGGTCCCTAAAAGATCTAAAGAATTTACCGAGAGCTTGGTTCAATATAGTTCCTTATCGCGAAGTGGGTTTAATGACAGCGATTTTTCTAGAAAAAGAGTATGGAATGCCTTACGTATCAGTAACTCCCATGGGAATTTTAGATACAGCTGAATTCATTTCACAGATGGAGAAACTTGTCAATGCGTGGGCTTCGGTCCTATCAGAAGAAAAAGTTAATTATATATCATATATCAAAAATCAAACCAAATTTGTTTCCCAAGCGGCTTGGTTTTCAAAATCTATCGATTGTCAGAACCTGTCTGGAAAAGAGGTAGTAATCTTCGGCGATGCAACTCACGCAGCTTCCATTACTAAAATACTTGTTAGAGAAATGGGAATTCGTGTTAGTTGTTCAGGTACGTACTGTAAGCATGACACGGAATGGTTCAATGAGCAGGTTCAAGGCTTATGTGACGAAATAATAATCACGGAGGATCATACTGAAGTTGGAGATACGATAGCTTGTATTGAACCCTCTGCCATATTTGGAACCTAAATGGAACGCCATATCGGTAAACGTATCGATATCCCGTGTGGAGTTATTTCTTCACCAGTTCATATTCAGAATTTTCCCCCGGGACATCGGCCCTTTCTAGGTTACGAAGGAACTAATCAAATAGCTGATCTAGTCTATAATTCGTTTAATCTGGGTATGGAAGATCATTCACCGGACGTTTTTGGTGGTCATGATACTAAAGAAGTAAGCACTAAGTCCCTATCCACAGATAGAGATCTTAATTGGACCCCCGAAGCTGGATTAGAATTAAATAAAATACCCGGTTTTGTAAGGGGTAGAATCAAGAGAAATACCGAAATCTTTGCAAAACAGAATGACATTACAAAAATTACAGTCGATGTAATGTATGCGGCTAAGGAGAAATTAAGCACCTAACTTGATGAATTATTAAAATATTAGTGATTCAAAATAAAATCTAGGCTATTAAAATTAGAGTTATTCCGCGAATGCGTCATAAAGGTGATACCAGCAACCCCGGCCAGGACCGTTGCAGTAGTGAATAGTTAACAATAAGAGAATTCTTGACTTCTAGATATTATGGTAAAACTTCGCTCGAAGCGACATGGTGGGAAGCAACGTGTGGCTCGAACATCGAGATCGTTTTTGCGGAGTCTAGTAGCCGCCACTTCTTAACGGGAAGATGCTCTCGCTTCAACATTTGTTGAAACCCATTATCAAATGAAACTTGAAGAATCCTATCATATCTATCGGAGCTTACTCATTTATTTTTTTAGAGGGATAGTGTCTATGGTTATTTCTACAGAATGGAGCTGTGAAACCTCGTTATTCCGCAGTTGTTGGAGGAAAAACTGTTCTCATCAGGAACTTGAAACTAAAATCCCATTTGGATTATAAATCAGTATCATGGAAGTGAACCAATTTAATTATTCGACCTGAATTGAGTCTTGAATTGTCGAATAATAAATCATTCACTCAATGCTAGATGGGTCAGTGAGGATAGGTTTTGTTGCTGCCAATTCCTGATTTGGATAACCCTTGGGGTTAGGCTCAAACCTAAGGATTCTCAGAATCGATTTACGAACGAGAGGATACCCGATACGCGATTTAATCCAGTGGTAATGGCGGTGAAGACTCTGATGTTTCTTACAAAGTAGTAATTAATTGGTAAAGAGATAACTCAAGAGGTGAGAGAATATCCATATTGCACACACGTGAGTTAGGAGCATTCTCCCCACAATTGAATAGAAAACAAAAAAAAAACGGAACATAGTTGAATATTTCTCTATTTGATTGGAATTGCAACTTAAGCCGTACGAAATTAAAGTTTCATATACGGTTTCACGGGGGGGGAGGGCGGGTAGGTTTACGTGCACCCACCCCGATAAATCACTTACCGAATAATTGCAATTCATGCTCAGTCCCGGCGAGAGGGAAAAGCCATTAAGGAGGTTGGGTTTCATGATCCGCGGAAAGAGCAAACCCAATTAGACGTTTCTGCTATTGCTTCTTTTCTTGAGAGGGGGGCTCAAACAACAGAAATTGTTCGTGATATATCGAAACGGGCAAAGGTACCTGAACAAGTCAAAATCAAACTTTAATTAAAAATCAAAATTTAGGAGAATCTAATGGGCCCAGCTTACATTTCTTTTCAAATGTTTTTATATTACCCTTCTCTCCTACTTATACTCTATACCTATGCCGTCTTTATCATTCCTTTAAGAAGTAGGGTGTTCAGAAATGAATACTGGTTCTCTATCAAAGATTCCTTCGAAAGAAGTGATGTCAGACGTTTCTTCACGAAGAGGTGGGGGAAAGGGAGGAAACACGAATAGTCTCAATAAATAAAGTTGATTCCTTAAAATAATGTAAGGGTTGATTATTGATTCTAGATTCAAGTGTTTCGTATCATTCTCTGTGAGTCCCTTCAAGAGGCAGTTACAGTCCGGTAAAGGTTCAAAAATTAGACCGAAGATTATTTTCTTTAGTTGAATATATCTCCGAAAGAAAAAAGTCTTTGATGTTGAAAGTACCAATTCGGTTCATTCAGGGTCCCTCTTTTTGTAGAATTATCCTTCGCCTTCTTTCCCCCCCTTTTTTCTCATCTTCAATCTGGTTATGACTCATTCCAAATAGATTGAAATTACTACTTATCAGAATTCGATATTCAATGAAGTCGTTGAGGTGAAATAAAGTGGCGAGCAGTAGGTAATGAATAAGCATAAACAGTAGAAATAGACAAAGGTTAGGATCTTTATTTGTTTTAACGAGATGATTAGTAAAACAGATTTGTATATACAAATCTGTTCGTAATACGTTACTCGTAGTTTCATTTAATAATATATTATTGTCAATCCAATTTTATTCAATCATCGCCGATTGTTGGCTGGAAAACTAGTATAAATTTAATGAGTCAATCTGTATGAACGAAAGACTGTTTCTCGTCATCCAGAGTGAATTTCAGCAACTTTTGCAGATACAGGTGTCAAAATAATAAGTAATTGACCTAAAAGATGTGTATTTGGGGGTATTCATTATAGCCTGGTGCAGATTTGCAACTAACTTCTAAAATGAAATAGTTGATTCGTCGATTTTACAGCGATAATCAAATAACTCTATCTTCAGATGAACTTTCTACAGATAAGGATCCACAGCATGGAGAGAGATTGTTGCTAATATATTGAATATTTTGAATAAATCCCATTGCGTGAGATCTCGATGCTTGAGGGGTTACTACTATGAGAACCGTTTATGGATCCTTGTCCAGGTTTGGGACGTTACGGAAAAGTAAAAAAATCACTCTCAACCAAGAGTGTTTTTTGTATCCGTTTTTTTTTAAAGATGATTTTTACTCAATTGCTTATAAGCGTTTTTCAGATGGACCAAGCATTGATTCAGTAGCTGGGGTGTATAGTATGATATCGGCGAAACGTCTAATTGATAGGATGCGTCACCAAGATTATTCAGAGATTATTTATTCAGAATCTGGTTGAATTTAATCCGGTAGCTGGACTGTAGATTCGTATTTTTACGCACTTTTAAAAACAATATGCTTAGCTTTGGAAATACCCCTTCTGTCTCGGATAATACCTTTCGTTATGAAAAGAAATAGTGATTGGAAACCTTCTCAATCCATTCAGTCAATATTTCTATTCTTTGAGGATAGATTACCGAAATCCAACCATGTTCTAGACACAAAGATACCTCAGAATCTTCATTCAGAGACCCCAATTCAAATGTTTCGTCGACGAATCCAGGATGCCCCGTTTCCACATCTATCAAGGTTGGCTCTCCATAAATACAGAAATCTGTCTGTAAAGAGTTGGAAGGGAAATGAAAAAAAGATTGACATTCTACTTTGGAATTTCTACATCTACGAGATTGAATCATTACCGTTGTTTATATGGAAACAAGTGTATAGGTCACAATCAAGATATTCTGTATCTACCGATCAGAATAACATTACTCGGAAGGAAAGACACGTTTATAGATATGGGCCCCAATTTGATACAGCAAACGTCGATTCTTACCTCACTCGGAGTTCGTGCATTCACTATGGAAGATATAAGAATCATTCCCTCATAGCTTTTGGAGGAACCAGGTATTTTGCAATAAAATGGATTTATTCTATTTTGATACTTGTAGAATCCCATTGTCATTATCGGACTGAATCTAATCAAATGTGTATCAAATTATTACCCAACGGTTGCGTATCACTTTTAGGTTATACTTTAGGTGTTCAATCATTAACAAAAAAAGTTCGAGTTGGAGCCACAGAGGGGTCACACATCAGTCTTTCCAGCGCCAAAAATTTGTTATCTAAAGTTCCAATTTCGCTTCTAGTTAAGCTTATGGCAAAAGAGAATTTTCGTGACAGTACCGGACGTCCAGTTAGTAAATTAGCTTGGACTACGTCAACAGATGATGATATTTTAAATAGATTCGTACAAACTTGGAGGATCTTTTCTCTCTATCATAGCGGGTCAATAAATCGAGATGGATTGCGTAGATTGAGATATATACTACGATTTTCATGCGATAATACTTTAGCCTGTAAACACAAGAGTGCAACACGCTCGTTGCGACGTAGATTTGATTCAGAAATATTATTGGATAATTATTTAATTAAATATGATATGTCTCCTGCGTCCAATACACTTAACGTGTTAAATAATCAAAGAGTTTGGCATTTGAGCATAACCCGGCCTGTCTTATCGACACTCGGTGCATTAGAGATATGAGTCTAACGTATCTGTTTGTATAGATAGACCTATGTTCCCCTCTCTTATCTTTCCCCCCCCCCCCCGCTCTATTTCATTCAAACCTTGTTGTTGAATCATTTCATTCATCAAATACAAAAATTGTGTTGTCGCAGTTTACAGAGATACAAAAGTACCTAAATAATTGGTTGATCCTTCAATTGGATGTGAAACAAAATTTTCCATCTTCAAATATTACCCTGATTTTTATTACGAATAATATTGATTACTTCCTCTCACTTTGTAACTCGTCAATTTTTCCAGAATATATTTTGATTCTCACTTTAATCACAATTATTGTCATTGACTTGTCATATAAGGGTAAAGATATACTTTTGCTTCATAGAATTTCACTAATATCTCTGTTAAGTAGTATCGTTCTTTTACTGTGCCAGTGGGAAGTAAAATCTGTTCCGATTGCTCCCGAAAGTCTTCAGATCAACACTCCTAGCAATATATTCAGATTATTTCTCTTGATTCGCTCACTACTATCTGTTTCATTATCGGTTGATTACGTACGATGCACAAAAATAGCTTTAGCAGAATTTTTATTATTTATTTCAACTGCAGGTTCGGGGGGAATGCTTCTGCGTTGCGCGAATGATTTGGTAACGATTTATGTAGCCTCGGAGTGCTTAAGCTTATCCTCCTACCTTTTATCTGGATATGCCAAAAAGGATATAAGGTCGAACGAAGCAACTCTAAAATTTTTATTGATGGGTGGAGCAAGTTCCTCCTTTTTAGCATATGGTTTTTCTCTATTGTATGGCCTTTCTGGCGGAGAGGTTCAGCTAAATAAATTAGTTGATGGACTCCTATCTAATCAGATGTGTGATTCTGTTGCAATCTATACCTCTATTGCATTCGTTGTGGCAGGAATGGCTTTCAAACTTTCTCTCGTTCCATTTCATCAATGGACTCCCGATGTATATGAAGGAGTGTGATTCGTTTGAGAAACAATTGAGTCTTTATAAATAATCCCATAATAATTGATTTGTTTCTTTGCAATATCTTACAGGCATGTGGGAAACAAAATAACCTTCCCGAACCAATATTTGCAGCAATAACTGACTCTTACCGTACGGCAATTCGTGGGAATCGCCTGAGTAATCTTGGAGTAATCTTGCACGGGTAAAACAGAGTAGAATAAAACAAAACAGAAAATCTAGTAGATTTACTAGATAGTATTTATCTCCCCGCAAATAATCTATCTACCAATTTTCATAAAGTTTATCTATTAGGGATAGGTCCAACAAGAGAAGGCAGGTTATGTAGATGTAGTGGTAGAGTTACCTTGTTTACATAGATTTTATCTTCTTGTTGATAGAAGTTCGACTGGTTCGGTCCTTCAGAAGCTTTCGATAGATTCTTTCAACTGAAGAAATCACCCCAAGATACAATTATTACGTCTGTTAGGAACGAAAAAAGTCATAATTTATATCTCCCGCCTAATGTATATTCTTTTCAATCCATTAATTGTTTGTCCCGTGGAAACGAGTTTCATGGTAACGGAATAGGAATAAACAAGCAAGAATCCGAAACGAAACTACTGGTGGGTAATCTAAACAAATGATGAAGGATTCCTCGAAAAGTTAACAATTAGTAATCATATTGAATGATTATGAATTATTCAAGGAAAAAATGGATTTGAAACATACACGAGGAAGGTTCTAGGAGCAATACTAGTTAGAAATCTCTTATGAACCAGGAGCCGTGTGAAGTAAGAATTTCATGCACGGTTCTGAATGAGCGGGAAGATCGAAAATCTTCTTTTCGACTCTAACTCTCCTACACCAGTCGTTGCTTTTTTTTCTGCTACCTCTAAAGTAGCAGCTCTAGCTTTATCTACACGACTCTTCGGTATTATTTTCCCATATTTCTCCGGTGAATGGCATATCGCTTTAGGGGTATTAGCTACTCTTAGCATGATATTAGGAAATCTAATTGCCATTACTCAAATAAGCATGAAACGTATGCTAGCATATTCTTCTATAAGCCAAATTGGATATATTATGATTGGAATACTTGCTGCAGACCCCGAGAATGGTTATGCAAGTATGATAACTTATACGTTCATTCATATACTCATGAATCTAGGAACTTTTGCTCGTATCACTTCATTTGGTTTACGAACCGGAACTGATAATATTAGGGATTAT